AAAGATAGGATGCCTGCCTTGCTTGGAAGACTAGGAAACCCTCGTCAATCTGCCGGAAAAAAGCTAGACGATTCTTAGAGTTCCATGTTTCTGGGGCAGGAGTCTACTCAAAGAACTCTAAGATGCTATATTCGGTGATTAGAGTGGAATTCATCTATTGAAGACAATCTACACTAACTTCCAAACCGACGATATTCCGTCAAAGTTCTAGGTCTGGCGTTTCATAGCGAAATGCCCGGAGCTAGCTTCGAAAAAACTTTGTTGTCTTAGTTGTCATTTTCAAGGTATCCCTGAAGCATCTTTTACCATAAAAGTTAATTCCAAGAGTTCACTTTTATGAGATCAGAGATACGAGACACCACTGGATCGCCAAGTCTACTGCCTTCTTTATCTGTGATGGGAAAAGCGTTCGAGACTCACGTCAGTCTGTCCATCTCCTTTATTAGGTAAAAGCTTAGTAGTTCTCTAGAATACATACAAGACTCAAATATGTTAAGACTTTACATTGCTTTCAACAATTCAACAAGAAGTAGAAGGTCGAGTACTAGTTCATTCTTTCTTACTGCCTCGCTTGACTATGGTTAGGTTTTCTTAATAGCCATGACTTTGACTTATAAGATGGGTACACTCGATTGGACTAAGGTAGTTCACTTTTCGTGACTCTCTTCTTGACTCTATGACATTCTTATTCGCTTTGAAATCCTTCAAATCATAGGATTGAGAACTCTTATATGTCCTCATCTCTAACTAGAAACTTTACATTATTACATAAGCAGCTAAGCTACCTTATCCTGTACTCCATTACAGAGGTTCACCAATACAGTTTACTTAGTACCTGCCTGATCTCCAATCTTGAGTCCTTTATGAAAGTTTCACTACTAGGAATCAAAGGGAAAACGGTTCTAAGATAGTGGGAAGCAGTCCAATGAGTCAAAGCACAGAATTCACAGAAAATAGAAAGGCTCTATACTTTTTGATCCTTGCTACATAGCTCTTTTCCCTGTGTTGATACACAAAGACGGAATAGCCTGGCTAAGAGAAGTCATTAACCACATTAATCGAATCCACGGTAGAGAGACCAAGGGGATAGGTATAGAGGAATGATGCCACTTGTAAATATAGGGACGATGAAAGGCTTTAGACAGCTATTCGAGAGTGACTACTTAGGGCTTGAGCCTAGAATATAAGCGACTAAGCATACGAGTACTCAGTGAACTTGACCTTGTATCTATTTTTTCAATGGAAATCCCTATTTAGTATATGGCTGACCTGTGACCAGGGTTTGGGACGGAACAATTATCCCAAAATGTCATAAAGACATGGGAAGGCTTACCTTTTCCTTTCCCAAAAATGAGCGAATCATCCTGGTACCAATCCATTACCCTTATTGATATGGACCGAATAATGACTTTCGCATCAATTAAGAAAATCTATAAAGATTTGAGCTAGGCTCTTTTCTACCTCGTACTCGAGATCCTCTTTTTCCCTTTGTTTTCTCTTCTTGAGAAAGATAGGGTACTGCGATTCCTTTTTGGAAACTCTTCGAAAGGAATTCCTTAGTGCTTATGAATTATTCCGTAAACTCACTGAAAAGGCTTCCTCAAAAGAAAAGAAAATATCTAAGCAGACAAATTATGGATTCTCTGACGTATTGCAGAGTCAGTAAACACGAATGGAGAGATCTATGAAAGCAAAAAGCCTATAGCGAGCTCTTTGAAGGGATGTAAAATTCAAATCTCTTAGAGGGTTAGACTAGACAGACTTTGAGACATAGGTAATAAAGATATCTCCCGCGAATAAGCAAGCCCATTCCTCTGACCTAGAACTCTTTCCCCATCTAGGTATCAACCTTCCGATCAAAGCCGTTGGATGCTACTACTAGAAAGTGAAATTTAGAGTGCTAACTCAAAAAAAGTAAACTTGGGACAGTAAGGTCTTTCCTAAATAGAGAAGATTCTGGGCAGAAGGTTTTAAAAATACAAAATCGATTTAGGTTCCAACCTTGTCCGATACAGAAATGAAAGACTTATAAAGAGATTGGGATACTTTTATTTACTCGGAATTCAGCACGGTTTTATGGCAGTCTTGCCTCCTTTAACTTACTCTTTTCTTCATGGTATTGCAAAGTGAAGTTTCAATTACTTGTCCAAGAAAGCAAATCAGTCACAATAATGGGACCTAAGCATCTAAGTAGACAATCCCTTGGCTAGATGAAGGTATACATTCTTATCTCCACTATTCCATCTAGTATGTTATTAGATGAAGCCGAATGCGAATGATTCTTTCTAGACCACTCAACTACGAATGGATAGGCCTTCGAAGCAGAGGTTTCGAACTTATGCAATAGCGGAGAATCCATCTTATTTAGATGCTGAACAATCTGTCCTACACAACTATGCCCACTAGTAGACCACTAGGAGATGTTAACAAATTGAAAATGAACTTTTTTACGGGTCTTTTCTTTCAAGACTGTAATAGTTTATTATAATAAGAATAGGGGAACGCTCACGTCAGTCTTTTCTCTCCTACCGAGTCTTCTCAACTTCCCCTCCACCATTCATAAATCTCGCTCCCACGAGGGAACAACCCATACTTTGCGGGCTTTTTCCAGGATCCAGACTCCACATTTTTGGATTGTCAAATTCTTATGACGTAGGAAAGCCGTAGAGGGTTTTTTTTTGCAATTCCTAAAGGCATTCTTATGATTTTTGAGTAGCGAGTTCTCCTATAGTTGTCAATGTATAATTTTCCCACTGCGTCAAGCAAGTCAAATGATCAAGGCGGTGAAAGCTATGGAAAAGGCTAGTCTTTTAGTGATTCTTTCACTAGTTATTTAGGAGGAGGGTTTGTCCAGTACCTTAGTAAGAGTAGTCGCATTAATTGCCTTTTCAAAGTCAAAGTAAAGTGCTAAGCTGGAGTGAAAGCTAGGGCTAGGATAAAAGCTTACAACAAAGTAACGAATTTCAGTTTATGGACCTTCTGGTTCTGGATTTCCTTTAGTTGTTTAGTTGTGTTGTCTATCGTGAGTAATCTCTCCATGAAACGAAACGACTGTAATGAATTGTTCTATCCTGGCTCACAATGACAGATCGAGGATATGACTGATCACTGGTGCTACCCTATTGATGGCGTGTTCACTTAATGACAAGGCTTTCGTTTACAGGCTAGATGGCTTATTTGGCGGAAGGTTTAGGGACTCACTTGATGGCTCCACCTGCTACTAATCTGGCTTGCTATTGCTAATGAAGAAGGTGCCTTCTATCTCGGCACTCTAACAGCGGTTCGTTCCAAATCTCTAACATATCGTCGGGCTCAGACGATGTTCTCTTGTCCCCTCGGGAAAGCGGTTTCACTCGTTTCCTCTTTCGGTTGGGGTTGGTTACTCTTCATCTCTTGGTAATTTCCTTATCACGGTCAAATCCATATCATAAAATCTCAGAGGAAGTAGAAAGTCAGTCAAGTCCAATCTCCTCAGCAGCTGTGGATTGGCCTTAGTGGGACATCGCGAAAGAGAAGGATCAAACTCTATCAAAAATTCGATGCAGCTTTCTTGGCTGAAACTGAACAGGCTGGGTGGGCACTTAGATGATAGAGTATGCCTGCAAAGCACATTTCTTGTCTAATATCTACAGCTCGTTGATCTCTTTCGCCTGTTTTGGCTAACCCCATTCCAGTCTATTAGGCAAGGTCTGTTCGATTGAGCTTCTATTAGTAATCTTAGACAGCTGAACTCTTTTGCTTTGGATAGATCTCAAGGGTCAAGTACTCATTCCGGGCATGACTCGGAAGATGAAGAGGGGGCTGACTTTGAGTGTCAAGGAGGAAGTAGCAGAATTCCTCCATCATTCCTCTCCGTCGAGCTGAATTACATCCACCCTCGGCCAGTCTCTTAAGTATAGCGTATGCCTTTGCGAATGAATACTAGCGGCAACCATAAGGAAAGGACTACCAGGAGTTTGCTTTCCCCTCTCCGTCATCAGACTGACTCTTCTTCATTCAGCCCGGTTGAAGGAATCAGACCAAGATAGGTAGAGTCCAGCAAGAAAAGGAAGGGCATAGCCATAGCTAAGCTTTCGCGCTAGCGGGCTCAGTCCATCCTCTCTCTTCATCGAACCTAAAGAAAGAAGGTTGAAGAGTGGAACTCCGCGTCTTTATCAAGCTTGCATCACTCAAGGGTCGACTAGACTGGAATTCAGCTTTGAAAGGAAATTGACCATATCAGGACTCCTCTAAGGATAAGGAAGGTGTATACTTCCCCTGCTGGAAAGAAAGGTATCTGCCTTTTCTAATTCTAATCTAAGGCAGAAGAAAAAAGTGGAATATTCAAGCATAAAGATAGGGAAAGAAGAGTGAAGAACAAGCAATGAAGTTTCTTCTTTCGTCGAAGCAGCTTTCCTTAGCTACTCCTTTGATTTCCGGCATAGTCAGAATTCTTCGAAGCTTCAGACTAAGGTCTTCCTTCCCCACCACCTACCTTCCCTGCTTACCTGAAAGCAATTATTGAAACTCTACTTCATTCCTGAGGAAAGCCGAGAATCCGCTCTTTGAAAAGCTTCCCCGGGAAAAGTACACAAAGTCCCCGCCCAGTGGAGTCTTCCGCTGGAACTAGATTCCAGCTTCGCATAAGCGGTCTTAGCGGCAGTAGGAAGACGATGTGGGGTTGAGTCCTTTAGCCCTGGTTAAAGTTGAATTAGGCAAAGAACCAGCACACGCCTATTCATCCACTGAAAGGGAAAGAATGGTTGGAACTCCTTATCAATGACCTCTCCCGCCTAGCTTGTGGAAGACTATGCCGCCAACCCGTGTGGCCATAACCAGAAGAAGTAGTTTGTTGAATAAGACCTATATCAGTATCGAAAGTGCCAGTCAAAGCCTTAAAGAAAGACAGATGGAACTGGAGGAGCACTTGCTGCCTGAAACCGGCTTTCCATAGTAGCTTTAGAGTGCGAAGAAAGTAGGTTCATAATGAGAAAGGGATTTGCTCAGTTTCCATTGCGGGCGGGTCTACTGCTCTTACCGCCGATGCTGCGCCCTTAGCCCCCAAAGGGAGGTGGTAATAAACCTGGAGCTCAACAGCTATTTTGATTTCCGAAAAAGAAAAGATGACGAAAGAAAGAACTTCGAAACGATCATGCCAAAGGGAACAAAGAAAGGCATCACATAAGGAATCGGACAACCTCCCTCTCAAAGCGGGATGCGTCATGTTGACTGAACATTTCATTGTTTTCGTCAAAACAATACCTGATCCTCGGATACCACAGAATCCCAAACAAGGATCCAGCGGACTTCTTGGCGTCTTCCTGGACTTTACAGAACCAAGAATTAACCTCGAAAGGGAACGCCCGAAAGAAAGATTTAGATCGTTTCCTCGGGTTATCCTTTAACCGTATGGGTCTCATGTTGGGAGCTTTGGCCTTCCAGGTCGGTCTCCAGCTAATCCAAGATTTCAGGGGAATAGTGGAGATATCAGGGATATACTTCCTAAACAATAGAGGCACTTTATTTTTGATCTCTACTGAGGCCATCGCAACCTTTCGTTGGTCCGATGGAGGGGACAGTAACGATTGGAAGGTCTCCTTCGACACTGGCTTGGCTAGCTTTATAAGCTTGGCCATAGTAAATACCTTTCGGTAGATCTTAACAACTACATCCGCCCGCACATCCTGCCTTCAACTAAGTTTTCGATGGAATGGCGCGAAATCCATCATTGGAAAAACAATTGGAAGAAGGCATGGACCTTCTCATTGAGGATCTTTTCTTTGTTTTTCTTCTTTATGTCGTCGGCTTTCACCATGTGCTAGGAAAAAAGTTGTGGATGGATTGGGGAATTCCTCACAAACTAATCAAAGGTTGGAAGGGAATTAGTCTAACTCCCATTTTGGGAGTCAGCCTTGCACCTCTATTGAGTAATGCCTGAGTCGACCCCTTCTCCCGAACTTCCTACAGGCTGGCTTTGATAAAAAAAGGTTGTTCAGGGTCGGAACGAGTAAGCCTCGAGAGACTCACTTATTGGAAAAGATGATGTTAAGCTTCCTACCATTGGCCTCCCTGCGCCCGCAGACGGATGCTCGTAACATAACATCTCCTCGCTTGAGCATCTTTATATGAAAATTGTTCTGTTATAACAACGGCAAAATTTAGGACCATGCCTCCACTTATGGTAACCAAATCCTTCTGCCGGGATTGGTGTCGAGTCCGTTGTGAGAGGCGCAACAAAGGCCGTTAAGGCATTACACTCAGGGGTGAACCCACAGGGGAGGGGAGAGGTTGCTTCCTAAAAACTACTGGGTTTGGCTCGTTGCCTTTGATTCCTTACCCATAGCATAAGATAAAGGGTGCGTGCTTCAACATCGTCGTTTCACACTTTGAACCTCCTGCTCTTAAGGATAAACTATGATATTTGATGGACTGGCAGGTCAGCCACGTAATTTATCCCTCTTTAAGAACGAACTTGACCTGCTCCTTTAGTTTAGGGCTATAGAGTTGACTTGCTTCTCACTAACGGCAGAATCATGAGCTTCATCACTCGACTCTAAACCAAATTCAAAACGTCAGGCTATAGGATGACAATCCTTCACTCCGGAAGGGTAGGTTCCATACCGACTTCACCTCCTATCCCAGAATCAGCTCATTTCACACGCGGAACTTAATCACCAAGGTAGAGTTGTATAAAGCCCTAATGTAACTGAACGAAGTGGAAAACCCGCAATACGATAGCTTCAACCTTCTGTGTGTAAGAAGAACAGCTTAATCGAGTTAGGTAGGATGTAGATCGAGCGCAATAAGCTACAGGAGTGATTATTTCGCTTTGGAAGGTATAAAGCATCTAAAATAAGGTCCTCACTCAGCTCTCAGGCTGTCTGGGAATAGCTCCACCAGACATAGAAGAAAGGAGCAAGCGTAGGCTCGAAAGCCGGAGCGCGCTAGCGCGCTTTCCGTTTTCTCGCTTTGCAGCTCGATTGTGCTTTTTTTTGTGAAAGAACCGGCAAGGTTCAGTTCACCCTTTGTCCCGGGAAGTCCTAGAATGATTTACTATCAAAGCATCACCGAAGGCTCCGCCTGATTGTCTACCAGACCAGCAGTGGAGAGGGATCTGATCATGCTATCTCCAATCTCTGCCCTCTGATTGAGAAATTGGTCAATAATCACTTTTTGGACCAAGTAAAGACTTAGACTTATAGTAGGTGTAGCTGAGTAAGGAGCTGGGATACCTTTTTGGCGCCCTAAGGAAATGAATTCCTTTCAATTCGAAGTATGAAACTGGGTTTTTCGTTCCTCAAGCTCCTAGCTAGGCTAGGATGAGAAGTAGCAGTCTCAGTCGGGTCAGAGCCTTTTGGTGGAGGCAGGGGATATTGATGAACAGGCATAGAACGACTTCGCTTTTGGGAGTCTACCAGGCGAGTGGTTAGCGATCGAGTAGTTAGCGAACGGTGGGAGGGTTTCGATGCACAGTACGCAACCCTTGATGAATGGGGCCAGTGGACGTATATTCGTAGGTTGAGTAGAGTCTTATCAACCAACAGTGTCCTAGGCTAGCCGGCCGGCTTTTCTTTTCTCATGAAAAAAGAAGATAAGAAAAGAAGCGAAGGGCACTCAAAACACATACAATCTTCAAAAGGGATCAGATTGGAGCCCAGTGCCTGCAACAATTACGGAGGAAGGTGGTTGGTTGTTCTCTTCCCTCTTCCTCGTATCTTGAAACTGATCTCTGGTCCTTTATTTCCAGCTGAAAGCAGAACAAAGACAATAAAAACGAAAGACATCTTAGGCAACAGCCACTTCCTGATATACATAAGAAAGAGTTGGGATAAAAGTCACATATGAATAGTAACCAACCCCAGTGACAGAGGTTCCGGAGTTGACAGCAGCTTTCTAATCTTCCTCGAAGCCAGCCTCAAGGCACAAAGTTGAGGGCGAAAAGCTCAGGGGGATTCATTCTTGAAATAGGCAAGCACTCGGAAAGCCCTTTCTTTCCAGGTTAGATAATAACTTTTAAGAACAGGTTCGGAGCGGAACCCGATGAATGAACAGATCTTTGAGCTCTATCCATTAGAACTTGACTTTCGTCACTCAGGAACAGAGAGCAAGAGTCGGGAAAAAGGAAGGTCAGAGCGAGAGCACTACTCAACATCACGGTCAGGGAAGAAGAGCGTGGTAGTCGCAGAGCTCAGCCTTCAAGTCCTCTTCTCTTCTATTGTTGGAGAGGAATTGGGAGCATTTAGTCACCCACCTTAGGAAGCGCACTCCAAGATGGAACTCCGATCGGTCTTTGACTTTTTCTGACAGCGCTCTGTCCAGCATTGATGAATCTGAGACTCTACTCGGGGCAGCCCTCACTCTGAAAGCCATTTTTTCAGCTCTTTGTCCGGCTGTCCTTACTTTAACAAAGAAGCAAGCCATGTCTTATCCGAGGTAGCGGAGTTGTGCTTGCCTTATGCTTTCTTTTCAGCCTTTTGCCTTCGTCTTTGATGAATCGCTTTTAGCCAGTCTTTCTGGTGTGTTCCCGCCTCTTAGTGAGGTGTATTTTTTCTTTTTCTTTACCTGACGTCTAAATCGGTAAGCATTACAAGGCCAAGGTAGGCGGCGCGCTTAACCTATTCCGTCAGTGGCTATGTCGTTGCAATCTTTCTACTAAAAGATTCGGCCTGAGGGTCATGTGTAATAGGGGAGCCCAGAGGCTAACTTCTCTCCCCGGCTAACAGTCCTTCCACCAGTCATTGAGTCATCGCCTAATCCTTCTTCCGAAGCCTCTCAAAAGTGAAAGTTTCTTCTTTGATTGTTACCTCTGTTCTCTTACCAGTGCTGAAAGAGCCCCTGCCTGGCCAAACACTCTTGTTGGAAAAGAGTAGTTACCGTTGTTGTTCTCTGAAACTTGCTTAGAACTTCTTAATTAAGCGACGAAAGCTTATACTCCTTGTAGACTCTTAAACCTTCGGAAAGAGAGTCTTAGTTAGTTCATTCACTATTAAATAAAGCACTAGCATATCGGCTCAGTCTCTATCGAGGATTTAAGGCAAGCTCAACAAACAATCAAGTCAGCCAGGTCGGATTTCGGGTTCGCCTTCCCCTTTTGCCTTCTTCTTATGATGTAGTTGTAGAGGAAGCAGTGCTTTTAGAGTGACTTTCCGGCTAGGAGAAGGCAGTAGGAAAGTGAAGGTTTCTGGCTAAGACATACGATCGATCAGTTCTTCTTGCTTTACTCTTGCTAGGCGGAAAGAGAAGAGAGACTATTGTGACTTTCACTTTCTTACTTGAACTCATAGCTCTTTCTCTTTTTCTCTTTTGAGAGCTGTATGTAACTACAGTTCTTTATGGGCTGGGGAAATCTCCTAAATTACAAGAGAGGAAGATAGAGTTAGCATTGATTGGGAAGGAAGGAACTAGTAATCCATTGTTGAGGACTTTACCCTAGAAAAAGTAAAAGGGAGGGAAGGAACTGACTTTTTCTAACTCGGAATGAATTGGAAGTGCGAGATGCACTAATCGGAAAGAGACTCTCTCTTGACCTGACTTTCCCTATTGGCTTTGACTGCGGTAAGAAATTCACTCAAACCGATTCCATTTATGGATACTTGGAGGGTGGGAAAACTATTTCTTTTATCAGGATTAAAGGCTTTGCCGCCTGACTCACTCCGGAAAGAGGGGTCAGGCACGGCTACGACTTTCATTGAATATGGGATTGAGACTACGACTGGAATTGCTCCGTTGATAGATCCAGATTCGCATCCGCCCATCTAAGAGATTTCTTCGTGCCGGGTCGTGAGCTATGTGGAGCGATAAAAAAAAGTGGGATCTATTGGGCTTTCACCTGCACTGCCTTCGCCTAGGACATTAGAAAGGGCTTGCTGCTGGTTCGGAACTCCCCTATCTATTTGAATGGATTTACTTACTACGCCTATTTTCAAGCTTATAAAAGGAATTGCTTCTATTAACTTTCAAGAGTGTCTCTCCTGTCCGGCTCGATATGAACAAGGTAGGCTTCTATCCGACTAGTAGGACATGCAGTTCTCCCCTTAGCCTTAGGGCAGGCACGAAATCAATTAACAGCTTCTAAAGAAAAGAGGACGACTTAAGACAGCAAGAACGGCCAAAAGCAGTAAGTCACTTGCAAGCCCAGGAAGAATGAAAAGAAATCGATGAATGTGTCCCGACCAAGCAACGAAGAAGCGCTAGCAGATGAGATTGGACCTATCGACTAGGAAACACAGGGAAAGACAGTCTTGGGGGTCCCCAAAACAGAGTGAGAACTAGCCCTTTGAGGAGCGTAGCAGCTCGACTAAAAGGAGAGGAAGGAAGAGTAAAAGCAGTCAATCCAGTAGGCACTAATAAGAGCGGCTACTTAATAGCTGATTCGAGAGCAATAGCAGCGGAGAAGATCCCAACAACGGCTAGCGAATAAACTGTAGGGCTTAAGGCAGCTCATGACCCGAGGGTAGGCAACTCAATAGAATAGATCGATGGGAGGAAAGTAAAAAACTATGCCTAACGAACCGTTAGGAGAAAGAGACTGAATGAATAAAATCCCTTTAGTCAAGTCTAAGCTCTTACTAGATCTCTTGTACCGCAATTCATGGTGTAATTTTCTATCTGAATAGAATGTGATTGCCTGAAAGCGATTCCGGGAGAGCCTAGCATAGAGCTAGCTTTCTTGTGATGAAATAGCTTACCCCTGCATGCTAAGGCTCAGTCTTTCTAGATCTTCTAGTTACCCATTCTTCCCCTCTAGGCTAACTTCACTCACTTGAGTGAAGGAACCCCAAGGAAAGCAATCAATTCATCGGATGACTCCCCAGAGAAAGATCAAAAGTTTCAGTCTTAAGGTAAGTCCCTGCTTCTGAAGAAGGAGCTCTATTTGATTCCCCTGCCCATGGAGTATAAGTGGGAGTTTCCTTTCCTTCTACCTCTTTCGGGCTTGTATACTATAAGTAGTCTAATAGACTTTCCTTGGAGGAATACTAGAATAGGGAGAGGGAGTTCACTTAATCCAATTACAGCCCTAAGGCTAACAAGTTTTCAAGCTGATAAAAGAAATCCGACAGCAACTATCGATTATCCAACAACTGGGCTTTTGGCATAACATGAGTGAAACTAAAGCACTCGAATATCTTTAGATTAGCCTCAAGCCGTTTTAACGAATGGTGACGGAGAGCTCAATGGAGGACGTTGGCAATGCAACCTGAAAGGGAAAACTTTAAGGCAAGTTGATGTTATAGAAATTATGCCGAATGGATAGAATCATACCGAAATGTGAGTCTGTGCCTTAAAGGCACCCTTTAGTCTTGTTTTCTAGCGGAATATGAAAAGGATAGTACCTCCTCTTGGTGCAAGAAATCGAATTCTCTGGAAACTTAAGAGAAAAAGTTAGATCCGACTTCCGTTAATGCAGCTTGAAAGAGCCGGTTTGAAGAAGTTCATGTAAATACTATTGCCCAGCAATTTCGCCTTATCTACAGAATGACTACGTATCTCATTCCAGAGAATGACTTCAAATTCACAATTCGGTAAGATAAGGACACCCCCCTAGATGTAGCTGCCATATTTAGCCCCATGGTTAGACTCTTCGTCCATTATATTTTCTTATGTACTTTACCAAGCAAGCACCCGAAATAGGCTGATAAGTAAGCCGACTCTTCTCTTGAAGTCTTACCAAACCTAAGGCTCCCCGAACTTAGAATTGATTCATTGCCTTTCCCAGCTGCTGCCCATTCGTTCACAGTCAATTCAACTTAAGCCCTTTTTTCCAATAAGACTACGCATATCTCGATAAATGTAAATGAAAGAAGGCTAGCTCCTCATATCTTTCCCTCTGGGCTGGGATAGAAAGAATAGAATGAAGATCCCCTTCTTTTTATCACACACCTATGAGTCAAACTGATTCTATGGCCTATAAGATGTACGCAGAATGTGACTTTAGATCCCCATTGGAAAAGGATATTTGTGCGAAAAAGACAACTTTTCAGCAAAGTGCGTCAGGTTATTCATCCCGGTAGATAAATATGTTAGCTAGTCCCAAGGTGAGAGAAAAAGGCTTAGGCAACTAATCCTAGGTGACGGAAGAAGATAATGAAGTAATTAAGCAATTAGACTCAGGCGAACATTTAGCCATGAATGTAGAATCGAAGGCTATTGCTATTCCGGTTCGTAAGCGCACAGATATAGTCTCCTATACAAAACCTTAGCTAAAGCTAACAAGATAAAAATAAGTACGAGGGTTCATCGCCTCAAAGTCTTGTTTTAGCTTTATACAACATTCATACAGAAGCATACAGAAGAGCGGAACGTGCCTACTTGTTTGAGTGCCGGCTTTCCTGCGATTGTTGAAACTCCCCAAGTTTCCAGATATTGTGTGAACCGCATGTTCCTCCTATTATTGGATTTCTATTTGTGTTTATACGCAGAGCTTTTTCGGGGGTTTTGAGACTGCCCCTTAGTCAATTTTACAATTTTCCGATATAGGCTCAAAAGAAAGCATTTTTTCGAGACAGAGATATGATCTCCCTACAGATCGTTTTCACTCCAGTTTTTTTGGACTAAACTAATAAGGATGCGTATATATACACAATACTAAATACAGGAAGAGGGATCTCCTATGTTTCCAACAACAGACAAGATTTGAAAAATAGGGAACGGTAAAAGCTTCGCTGACCAAAAAATCTTTCTGGCAGTATGGTGCCAATCATACTCTTATTTAGAACTTTATTATTGAAATCGATTTCTCAGCTGATATGCGACATCTCAAAAGAGAAGAGAGGGATCATTTTCTTATTTTATTTAGGTTTTGCCTATGGTCATAGTGCCCACATTCACGCAGATGTGATCCCCGGGGCGTAAAACGATTTCCAAAGGACCAACTCCCCTTCTCCTTTCAGGAAAAGGGTTGGATGCACAAAGGCTAGGCTATGTTATAGCAAGAAATTGAAAAGCGTCAGTATCACTAACCAGGGTTCTAATAAATAGCAGGCAGGATAAAAATTATAATGGCTTCTCCACACAGGCCTACTCCCATTCGTTGCGTTGAAAGAGACCCTTGTCCGTGCTTGAGTTAACTGAGATTAGCCCAATGCTTATTCAAAAAATGTAAAATGTACTTACTAAGTAAAATGCATATGAGCAGCCAAAGGGGAAATTCAAAGAATCCCATTATGCCTATAGTCTTTTCTTTTGTGAAGCGGTAAGGCACAAGTTTTCCATACTCCCTCTATTTCTATTATCGTTCTCTGAGCGTTTGGGTTCATCAGTATCTGAGGAGTGCCTTTCTACGTTCCGGGAAGAAATCTATACTAAGCTAAGCCATTATTATGGAAGATTTAGTGGACGTTCAACGCCAAGCCATGCCAAGCCATTCATATAGTGAACGAGTCAGGGCTTTCTAAATTTTATCTCAAGAGGGCTTCTTCTTTCGCCGCTTGGTGTTCCGAGGAGTTCTGGGCTAAGTACAAAGCGAGTACTACCCCACCCTCTGCTCACGGACTTTTGAAAGCAGTACTTTACGAAAAAATCTATGTGGAGACTGACTTCAGTACACTAAAGGAAGGAGATCGGAATTCCACTGTGGACCGAGTTACAATTGCTTCCATGTTCTCCGGGGAGGAAGGAAAAATCTACCGAGTTAATAATATAATAAGTATAACCATGTTATCCTAGAGTGACTGGAAAGGTCAAGGTTTAACCACACGTACTGGATCGAAAGAATGACGTAAATCCCTCGCTGGTTAGGAACCAGCTAAGTCTTTTTACTAAAGATTATGCATTCGACCGTGCGACAACTGTTTGCTTCTTACTCCGACGTTCAACATTAAACCTCTCGATCCAATCTTGTCCACTTTACTACTAATAATAGTAAGAAGTAAGAAAGCGAAAGAAGCCCTAAGGTATGAAATGCTATATGCTTCACCTCTAGGCAAACTTCACTCTGGGGAATCCCTCTTCTTCATACAAGAACGAGCTACCACTTATTCTGTGTACCAATCCGATTCTTTGACTTCTTTCTTTATCCTTCGATGCCCCCCGAGGCATTGAATTTCCTTTTACGGGTTTATAGAAAGCCAAGGCTAAAGAGGGTCAAACTGTTGTTCCAATTGAACTGGAATAGGCGTCAGATAAAGACCGGAGTTCCTTTAAGCGCTGACTCGTTGATTCACATGTGGACTTCATTGCGTAATTCATGCTTGCTACTTTTGTCTTTCCTGCCTTAATCTTAATAAAGTAATTCCTTGTCAGCCCAGTGAACAGCGGATTCGCCTACTTCATGCCAAACCCTAATTCCAGAATGCCTTCCTTCGAGTGAGATCAGCCTAGGTTCTTCTCCTATCATTAGGAGTATGGGATTCAGAAAGGCTAACTGAAACTACAGACTCAAGACCTTAATGAAGACTGAACTTACAGTATGACATCAATTCCTGTTAGCACTCCAATGGGTGCATATACTCCATATCAAAAGCAAAGATAATGGCATGCAATCCACATGGAACAGAACAACAACTGTATGGAAAAGGGATGGCAGAAAATAGACTGATCCAATCTTTACTTGCTATCTCAAAAGGCTCACAAGCAGGCTCGTGGAGCACCTCATAGCTGCTTTCAAGGGCACAGGAAGACAATTTAACAGCTGTAAGGCTGAAGGCTGTTAGAAGAGCGAAAGAGCAGGAAACCTACCAGCGCCCCTCTCCCTTGGTGTGATCGCTGCAATCGTTTCTTGTTCCTGTCGAAAGTAAGAATTGAGGAGCGGTCAACACTATGTGTTGTAAGGCCTAGCTCAAACCTTTAATTAAAGGAAGAAAGTGAAATTAGAAAAAGTATGGATGGGATCTATTCCAAAAGGGATCACCCAGCTAGGCGAATCACAGTATGTTTGGCCTGGCTGTCTAAGTGTAGCCCGAGAGGGCGGCTAGCACCTCACTTTGTTACGAAATCTTATATAAAGAAAAGCCTCTCCCTTTCCGTTCGGGGCCAACCAGTATGACGATTTTACTTTCCAATCCGAAATGCTTATATAAGACGAATCCAATGAGCTAATGAGAAAGCGTCTGGAGTTCAAAGTACTTTTCGTAGAGATAGAGGGAAAGAAGCTTAGTAAGCTAGTAGCACGAAAGTGGCTTCTTCAACCGACCGGTTTACCTTTTTTCAACCTTTTTTAAGAGGCTGGGCATACTGGGTTTACCGATCCATAAGATGGGCAAAGATACGTGACGGTAAAATGGTTAAAACATCTTAGCTCGACTCGGAAGAAAAAAGGGATTTCTCAACGAATTCTCCTAGTGAAGACGGGCATAAATGGGTGATGTATCAAAGCGACTGAGGGTCTTTTTATTCTAATCTGTTTGAATCCTAAAGGATCTGTTCTAAAGGGGGCTCAGTTACACTCCTCAATGAAAGCTTTGTCTCAATGACAAAGGTCAGTCTCACTCGAACTCTTATCCGAATCTAAAGTCTAATCATTTTAATTTCTACTTCGATTTTCCTTGTGTCTAAGAAGGAAGAGTGCTCGCTACACTAACGAATACGAGATGGAAAATCTCACCTAATTGTTACTTCATCTCAAGATGAATATTAGGTTAGGTCGGGCTACAGGCCTTCTTCACTTCATAACTCAGGATGAAACAATAACGCCATGCCATGACAATAGAGAAATCGGCTCGAATTGATACTTGTTTTTTGCTTTATCTCACCTCTGTCAGTCCAATCTACTATCATTCTGATCCGCCTGCCCTTGGCTTACTACTTCTCATCTCGTTAGTAGTATGAGAGAACTAGCTTAGATGTGAATCCATTCTTTCACAAGGCTTATTAAAGGAAAGGAAACTCACGGCTCAATAGAAGTAAAAAACTATTCCACTTACTAACCCTATCAGACGGATCCATTAAAGAAAAAGTCCTGTGTCAGCTCACTTCGTTCTACGATCAAGCTCAGGCTCTATATCCTTAGCCCTATTATAAGTTAGAAGTGGCTACCCAGTCTTAGTACTTCATGTCTTCCTTTTTTGCCTTCTATCAAAAATCATAGAATGAGTCAGATAGACTTCCAGGTTCCCTATCATTATTCTTAGCAAGCCAGTCAGCGGCTTTTTACCCTCCATATTATATAAGCATGTCTGATGAAGCAGTGCCATTCCCTTTTCATTCATCTTGGACTCTCTTGCAATCTTAACTACAGCAAAGAAGGCATTTTAGTGATCCACTATTATGCTTATGCTACACTCTTCCAGGGAATTGGTCCATCTAAAATACAGCTTTTAATGATCTCCTTCTTATATAAGCTCTTCAACCTAGACCCTAACAGATATACAAGAACTATACTCCTGCCAATTCTCAATCTATTTAGTAATCTATAGTATGCTGTCCACCATAGCCTTCCTTCTTTTTCAATCTTTATGGAAGTGCTTTTCCGTATTTCCCCTCTCATCTCATCTAAGTTTTTCTTTCCTCTAGTTTCGAAACCTCTGCCTCCAGTGCTTTAGTCATTTGCGAAACAGCTGCATACGCCAAGCAGAACTGGAGCGGTAGCTGGGTGCATCAACCTCTTTCTTTCACAGGAGAGGAAAGGGAAAGAAGACAGTCTTTAGGAGCTTGGGCTAGTCAACCAATAGGAATAGGGGCTTGTTTCCACAACGGAAAGAGAATCTAAAGCAGCAAAATAAGATTGTGAGGATCGGGGTCAAACCATTCTCAGAAGGAGCAGGTTTAACGGATGGGAATTGCATTTCTGGGATCTCGGACGGAGTTCGTTCAGTTCAGCTCAAGGCAAGCTATGAGTAGGGGCTAAATAAAAGTCCGACAGGAGTAGAACTGTAAACTTCTTTGCTGGGAGATGAGCTGATCCTGCGGTAAGCTTATTCTATGGGAGGGAGATTACTTCTTCTTAGTAAACTCTATAGGCTTATACCTATATCTTCGACACGTGGTTCAAAGTGTATTATCGAAAAGATAGGTGTGAAGATAAAGAGTTAACTTAGCTTCCTTATCAGACGCATTGGAATAGACCTTAAAGTCTTATCAAATAGAAAAACTGCTTTTATACCTTTTGTCTAAGCCTGAAAAACCCCCTCCCTCCGCTCTGCTCTGGAAAAAAAGCAATCAAACTACAAACTAAAAGGCATCTTAAGCCTAAGGAGAATTATCATATCTTGAAGTCCGTACATACACCTTTTTTAAGTACTTGTGGTCTTTCATCATCTTCTTCTTTGTCAGTGACCGAGGGCAAGAGTCATTCATGCGCTGTAGCCGGGCTAAGGAGATAGAAGGGAATCCAGGTAAAGAAAATAGTAAAAATAAGGGGAAAGGCTAATCCGAGTGGTGGAGCTGCTAACGCACATGTCGGAACATATAAGTAATATAAGTAAAATAAGTAAAAAGACAAGCTTAGACCGACCCATCCGCTCTTGAGCTTGTATAAACCACTGCGGCATAAGCGACGCTTTCTTTTGCTGCTACCACTTCTGGCTCATCATGCTCTATCTCTTACGAGAAATCATCGGACCCTTTCTCCCCTAAGCCCATCGGGCAAAAAAACCTAATGTATCTCCTAAGTCTAGAAGAAGAAACCTAGGGCCGTGACTCTTTCTTGCAAAGAATAATACGTCATGCCAATATAGAACTGACTGCAATCACACCTAAGCCAAGCACCTAAAAAAAGATTTTTAGCGCCCATACTAGTAACTACCTCATGAAGAATTCCTTCCCTCTCTTCGCCTTCGCCTCCTTACCTTACGACCACCAACCGAATATGGATTAGAATCAGTAGATTCAATGCCATCTGTGAATTCGGATAGACCTCTACACTGGAAATTTCCTACGGTTGGATAAACTGAGAAGCCGAGTATTCATTGGCCACATGAAAGCGGATTCGTCCTAATACCGGATTCTTTTTCTTTTCACTTGCCAGGCGGACGCACCTCTTTGATCGAAGCTTGCAGTTGATCCTTCCTTTTCCTTTGGTCGCCTTATGGCGGTGCTTTCTCGATCTACTAAATAAGCCTAAATAAGCAAAGACAGAAAGGTTGATTCTAAAGAACTCCAGACTGAGAAATTGCATATAGAAAGATGACTTATTTCAAAATATTCAAATCAAAATATTAGTAAGTGAATGGATGCACTTGAGAAAGGGAATAAAATAAAGCTCCGGTATCGGTAGCATTCAAAGCTGATTGACTAATTCGCTACATATAGTAGTTAGTAGTTGCATCTACTACTTGTCCAAATACTGGACGTACATGTTTTAACATCCTAAATAAAGCCCCTCAAAAGCATCTCCATCCGAATCATCTGTTAAGACAGAGTTTGTAGTAGTGTAAGGGAAAAGAGAGCTAAATTCAAAGGTTATTTATATCTTTACTTTCAAAGTGTTGGAGCGAAAGTTCGTGGGGTAACCTCTCAATCTCGTAGTGAAGCGGGGTTAACTTAATGAGAGTAGACGGGTTTCCACGTGGAATGAATAATATAATCATAGGAAAGAATCGTATGATGAAGAGTGCTAGTTTTTTACAAAGATTTTTGTGCTAAAGAGTATGTTTGGGAACTAGCCCTGCGACCCTGGATAGCGATCCCTAGAGAGAGAGGAAGGAAACTGCGCATGAAAGGGCAGAGAGAGCGGGGGTACTTCAGGCTGCTGGTCACGCTCCAGAGCTTCCTAATAGGCGCATAGGAAATAACTAAATGCCCAGCTACTCAATACCAACTAGCAGTTCATATTACAGAGGTAAGCCCTTATCCCAGTCCTTTGGAATGGGGGGACGGGCAAGCAAGATGCCTTTAAGAGTTAAGAGTGTACGGAGGTAGGAAAAGCGGTCTCTTAGACAAATAGTTGTGTAACGAAATAAGACGCTACTCGGATAGCTTCAGCTAGGCGGATACGAAGGAAAGAGCAGATAAAACTGCAGAGATCTCGCTTGACCTTCGCGCTGCTGGTGACGCAGCCTTGGAGTATGTTCACTCAATCCCGCGTCAGTAGGTACATAAATGAGGTACCTCTCGTCCTAGCTACCTCGCTCCAGGGATCCTAGGCCAAACCAACCCAGGGCAGGCAAACTAACAAAGATAGAGGGCCCTTGATGCCTTCACAAATGGAGGATGACGAAAGGGGCTCTAAGCCCGGAGTAGCCCCCTGTCGATCGATGACCTCAATACGGGAAGCCCGAACCCCCACCTTTAACTACTAGCTACCTACGTCGCTTGAATTCTTAGTCGAGTAAGCCTACGTGGTGCTGGGTTACAGATTAAAGAATTCGCTACAAGCACACTCGGATCCCCTCCTCTCTCTGCGCTCTGTCACTCACTCGCTTGTTCACTTACGCCAAGCAGGCTCTTCTTCTTCAAAGGTAGTTTGTTCCGTCATCGCTTTTCCTTGCTTAGATCTAACCTCTTTTATGACTATTACTTGATATGTGAGATGCCTTAACCTCTATCTTTTTCTACACGGAACTGGCAATAGAATCTCAATGGAGGCTATCCCGAGATGCTCCTATTATCAGATATCTACTAGCGACCCTATTTCACACTCTCCCACACAGAGAGGGAAAGGCCTTATTCCACTAACATAAAAGCGAGGACGGGAATAACCTCACCTAGAGGTAAAAGCACCCGAGTCCGGGAAGAGAAAACACGACTTGACTTCCCTATTTATTAGTTGAGAGTTAGACTCATGGAGATTGTTCTGGTGGAGTCAAATCGAAATTGCATAAAAGATGCTTGATTCGCTAAAGCAATCGAGCAGCGGTAGATTACAGCCAACACAGCACAGTAAGAAAAGACAACGAGCTCAAGAGAAGGGAAAGAGAGACCTTCACGCTCCACACATGGGAAGCGCTCACTACGCTACGTATCTTTATTCATTAAAACTGCGCTTTCCTTGCTTATATTATAGCTCTCAAACAAGAAGATGCTAGTCCTTATGCCACTACCAGCACAGGGAATGCTGAGTCCTACAGGAAAGAGATTAGCTCAACGCTTGGGGCCCATTCGCTTAGCTACAGGAGCTAATAGCAAGAGAGGGCTACTTCTAATGGCTTCTAACGCAGTCTATCTTGATCTAACCCTACCAGTAGGAGGAAAGAAAGAACTACCTCATCCATTCTATTCTTATCTTTCTTTATCTAACCTAACCTTCAAGAAGCCTTTTGGAAGACCTTAGAGAACCGCAAGTGAGGTAAGGAAGTTCATGGTCAATCATATAGCATTGATATTCTCTATCCCCTTTCTCTAATAATAAGGGTTCCAAACCTTTCTTCTTATTAGTATTAGTAAGATAGGTGCTTAACGCCCTCGTGTGCTAGTCCGAATAAAGAGTCTATTTTCCGATGGCATTGTCACTTAGGACATCCATCGTCTTCTGTTCTGTAAAGTCTTTCATCTATCTTCGTTCTCACTTGCACTTCCTTTTTAGTATAAGTAAGGGTGAGGGAGCCGCTTTCTTCTAGGGTCGGCTCCCCGGTTAGCTTCTTTTTTGCTTTCTGGCCAGCAGTCGCTCCTGTTCTTCCCTTTGGCATCTTGTCCTGGTCGGATTTTCGCCCCCGCATATGGAAAAGGATCTGCTCTTGCAGATAGGTATGCTGGGATAGGAGGAAATGCTATTCGTGCCGGTGAATCGATGGGTTCACTTTCAGCCTGACCTCTTAGGTAAGTGAAGTGTGGAAGGCTCTGCGACCTCTACCACTAGTGCCGGATCAACTGATCATCTCGCCCTTGTATTCGTCTCTTCTAGGTAAACTGCTCCACCATAGGAGAAAGCAAGTCCTATGCTCCGAACGAAATTGATGGATCAACAGAGAAGCCCGAATATCATTTTAAATATCTTATCATTTTTTAACGTGAAGTGTGAACTAAAGAAATCATTATTTAGGGGCATTGATGTGTTCCAATCAGATTGCAGAGCTTGTGTTCAGCGAGCCAGCGCAGGCTGCTTTCGGTTGGTTTCAACTCTAAGTTGGAGCAACTCACTCATGTTACAAGACCTACTGATGGCATCATCCCCTAAGACCGGAAAGTGTTCAAACATGGGCGTGGATGACAAGTTTCCAGAAGATAGGTGGGTTCTAAGGAGGGGAGCATGGTTTGGCCAAAGACGCGGGATTAGTCTTTGACGAGTCCTCTTTCCCAGCTCTCAGTCCTGTTCCATTCACGGAAGACTTTCGATATCGGCTTTATTCTCCGATTGCTGCTTACTATTTGTATGAGTTATTATATTATACATTCTCTCGACAGGTTTGAGAGAACAAGCAACGGCTTTCGCGCAGCTCAAGGAGTTCCTTGTTGGGTCACTTCATCATTCTCTTTAGTTCACTTCACTAGCTCAGTTCTCCTATCGTTACGTTAGGTTCACTTCGCTTGCCTTCGTTTCCTGAGTAGGTCACTTCTCTTCGTTCGCTTCTTTCCCTGTTTCCGGATCTCAAATGCTTCGCTCCTCTCCTTATGGACTCTTCGCTCTATCTGTCGGTGCTCTAGCTGTCCGAAAGCCAGTAGCTGCTACTGTCCTGGACTGACTGTAAAGAAAGAAGCCAAGAGGCCGCTAGAGAAAGGGTTCCTTTTTCGAGTCTCTTTCCGATTCTTCCGACCTTGAATCTAGGTTTCCCTTAATGGCCCCTTGCTGCTTTCAAAGCTACACTTGCTTCCTTCCTTCATAAGCTAATAAGAGATTCTATTATTCTACACTTACTTTACTATGCTTCTTATTAGTTAGAGTAACTATACCCTCTGGGTGGAATTGCCACAACAGGGGCCTTCCTCCCTTGAGGAGTTCATACCCGGAGAAAGAAAGCAGGCTACTAAATCGACTATTTCTATATACTTTATTTTTTTCCATTCGTAGCATCGACGAATAGTGCTTACTTTCCATTGAAAAAGACAATGCGAAAGAAGGAATAGAACTCCGAAGCTTTGGTAGCAAAAGAAGAGATGAGTAAGGTAAGGAAAACTTCTTGTGAGCCGAATGCCCTATCCAAAAAGAGAATGGAACTGAGTCTTACGTTACGTGCATTCTAAACCTCGTTGGAAGCATCTCATGGATTTTATTAATACATTTCCTATTAGTGAAAGTGTCAGATCATATCGAGCTCCTCATTCCCGATTATAGTATTCGCTAAGACTGACTTAGCGGTCCAAGATATTCCTATGGATAGGAAACCACGCTCTTCAACTCACCGCTCTCCCATGCCCTTTCCTCACTCAAAGCTAGAAAGCTTTGTTCCTCAGTATACTTACTGGTTGACTAGCTGGCGACTAAAAAACTTAGGATTGATAAGGTAAAGAACTAAGACCAGGACTTTCTTTTAGTTGTTTATTTTGGAGCTGGCAAGAGAGCTTTAGGGATGTTCCAAAGAACGTTAAGCGGGCCAGAGCTAGAGAACTAAAGGTTATTAGGGTTTTCTTCCTTGACAGGAGATCCCTTTCTAGTCGTTTTCGCTCTGGTAAAACAAACTACTTGTGAGTGAACATACAAGCAAAGGTAATTGCTAGCCGTAGAGCTAGAAGCAAACACCTATCTCCTCTTAGCCCTTGTTGCTTCCCGAGCTGTTATCTCCTTAACGCTATATCTATCTTCATTCTTTTTTATATCATTGTTGGTAGATCACCTATCGAAGGATGCCTTAACTAAGACCTACTTAAATAGTTCCTCGTGTTCTTCTTTTATTGGCACGGATGAATCAGTCAGACTAGGGAAGCGCAGACAAAGAGGAAGACTTTCAGTTAGGATGCTAGGAGCTAGAAGGAGAGTTCGTATACGCCCATAGGCAGATAATTCACTGGCTTTCTAATCATAATGTTATTACGGTAAGAATAAGAATCCTAAACCTTTTAGCTTCTTTTTTGCCAGCAAGAGCTACCAATTATGGCATCCCATTAGTCGAACGAACTCAAGCCGTTCAACTTACACACACATAGACAAACCAGCCAAACAACATTACAAAGTGAACAACGGAAGCATTGAAGACTACTAGTGATACATGCAAACAAAGACACTGAGCATAGGAGTAGATCTCCACCAAAAGAAGAAACACACTACTTTGCGTCTACAGACACTTATTGTTGAATTGAAACCTTATCAAACTAAAAAGAGTCGACGGACTCTTCTATTCTAGTCTCCCTGGCGACCACGGATGACAGCACCCACAATTAGGTCTTCCTGTTCTTGGAGGAGGGCCCGTTTCCTGTCTTCCAGGACGCTAATGCGGTCCCGGATCCGCTGCATGGCTGCAGCCACAAGTGCAGGATCGATGGGAGGCAGGTGCTCCCAAAAGGCAGCCAGGGTTTGCTGCCTTTGTTCTTTTTCGTTTTCGACGGCTTGAATTGTTGCAAGTCTTCCGACGATATCCATTTCAGTGTTGTTGGAATAAGTGTTACTGAAAGTATTTCTTTTTGACTTCTACGTCTCTCTTTGAAAATATAGACTGAAAGGAGCTTCTATTTATAGGCCTTGGAGGCGCTTAACTCTTTCTTATTATTATAAATATCTAAATAATTGTTGTCTTAGTTTCATAACATGTTTCAACCCCGGCTTTTCATGAATATGGAACCGGATCCACTATATTTTAGTGTGCTTAATAATTCTCTTCGTACTCCAATCCGTACGAAAGGCCCCCTTTCTTTTGGCGGGTATCGCCACGTGGCTTAATCCCGGATCACTCCTTAAGGAATAGGACACAAGAATATAGCGCACATCAGAGAAGAGAGTACCCCCTTTATTATAAGACAGGCCCCCCGCGTCCTTTCTTAAGAGATGGAGCAATCGTCACTCGACAGCTCAAAGCTGACCGGTACAACCCGCGTGCTTGCCTACTCGTCTTTCACCGGCCTATTTGTACCCAGCTACAATCGATTCCCTTATAAAAGATAAAAGGGCCCCTCGGCCAATCGTCAATCGACAGCATAGTCCTTGATTGATCTGATCAGACGCTTGCTTTTTCCCAGCAAAGGTACCGTTTACAGCTCAATCCGTAAGTTCACACTAGTCAGTACAGCTTTTTTTGAATTTCATTTTCCACAAGAGTCGATATTTCCGATTCAATCTTCTTGTTACTATATTTTCTATAGTTTCTATAGGATAAATTAGAGGCAAAAATTCTTATTCCTTTCCTCTACAGAGAAACCTTTATTCCAAGTCACACCATAAGAGCCATTTCTTATCTTTCTTTGATTCCAGATCAAAGATTCATTTCATCTATATTATATTAAGTATATCTATCAGATCGTGGCTTCATGTACCAAATATTTCAATATCGTTGCATCCGGTATTTTTGTTTTGTTCCAACAGTGTGATGAAGAATATATCCGAGAAAGAGACTTTCATTTCCAGTCTCCTATTTCTTTTTTTTATTTATTATTGCAAATCGGGTTAGACACACTCAATTGCGTTGTCTTGGAGAGTGAATAGCCTATTGAAGTCTCGGCTTTTCCAAGCGAAGACGGAACTAAATATCATACATGAGAGGAGGGCTTTCCGAGACCAATCTGACCAACTAACAAGGCTGAATCCAAAGCGTCCTGTGCTTCATCTACCGAATCAAGGGAATAGGGGTCCGCGGCCACCGAAACAGAGAATCCGGTTCTTTCTCCCGAGCCACAGGCCGAGTCCGTATCAGAACCGATTAATGCAGGCGCCGGAGCTTAATAAATCCGGGCATCCAGCAGTTATTTCCTCTTGACTTGTTTATTTCTTCCAAAAGCTCTCACAGGCCTTGATCCCGCAGCCACTTTCGGAGACGCCTAAACTGACCATCCAAAAGCATTTGCATCCGTTTTTTCAGGACTAACTGGACCAAGTTTCTCATCTCGAACCAGCAAATCCTGGTCCCTTAACGGACTTATAAATATCCGAGCTTGAAGCAGCAGACTCAGCCATATATAGGAGCAACTTGGAGAAGAGAAAGCTTAGTGGTTTTCCGCAGGATCTTTTGCAGAAGTAGAGCAGGGAACAGGTCTGAACCGTCAAGTTGGGATGCTTCCAGCGTGGAATTTAACTCGTCTGATTATTCCGTGTTTAAGAGTGGGAGTATTTTAGAAAGAGTGAAGCTCCTCATTCAAAGAGGGGCGGGTGGTTATCGAGGTTTGCAAAGTATAAAACTTAAGCATGTTGGATGCACCCAAACCCGGTTAACCAAAAGGCGAATAGTTAGCCCCTGCAAGGTCTTTATAACAGAGCCTGAATAAGCTTTTTGCCCGAGAGCACGGACACAATGGGGGAGGAGCGGGCATAGGGCCCTTGTTAATACAGGAGCAACCCACAACTTCATATCCGAAAGCGCTTGGGGCTGAAGACGGAAAGGGACACCAGCCGCATCAAGGCCGTTAACTCTGCCGCGAAACCAATCCATGGCATTGCAAAGGGCGTGGAGCTACAAATAGGAGGATGGAAAGAAAAAAGGGGCGCCCCTAGACGATTTCAAGGTCATCTTAGGGATAAAGCCGTCCCTATGCCTTACTTGGGCACCTTAGGCATCATGGATGAAGGAACACCATGCAGGATCCCAACTGTTAATGTGAATACTAGTGTGCCCGCCTTACGAAGACTTTCTATAATACTAAGGCACCCATATTCACAAACTACTATGTTGTAGTCATGCATGAAGTTGACTATAGAACAGAGGATGGAGTAACAATAACATAGAGAACAGCTGCGCTCTACAGACAAAGTCACCAGGGAACGAACAGAGGGAAGGCTCCTCAATAAAAAAGAAACCGCAGGGTGCCAGTATAGCTGGGGACTTCTCCAATATTTAAGATTTCCATAGATTGACGGTCTTTGCACAAGTTCCCTTTTTCTCAGAAGCAGAAGAGAGACCAGTGGTCGAATAAAGGCAACGAAACGGATTGACTCCATGAAGATGAAGTAGTACGTCTGTCTACGGTGAAAAAGGCTTGGACCATCGATCAATTAGAGAGAAACGTACCCTAAAACTCCACCTGCTTAGAATTCGAACGGCTGGACTCCTGCGACCGATCCTGGATCTGGTCTTACCTTTCTAGCCACCACTCACATAGCATAGGGGACCAGCCCAGCCCCATAGAAAGCACTCGCAAGAAGGAATGACAGCTATTCTAATATAAGACTTGCTGCTCCGACGAGATACCATTCACTGTTGGTCATGAAGGATTCTACCCGCTCAAGACCAACTACCCTGCAACGAGATGTTCTTGAGACAATCCAAAGGAATAGTCAAATTCAATCAGTACGAGGCAATGAATAATCCAATCACTAGACCTGATCTGCATGAACCCACCGCTAATGACTGACGCTCATGCGAGCCCATCCCATTATGAGTTTCAAGGATACCACTAGAGGTTCTAAAAGATCTCGACCAAACAAGCAACGGCTTTATAGCAGTGATATCTGTGGTTCTTCGTTCCGAATTGTTCTCATCAATCAGACCTTACCTTCCGAACCCCACGAGCCAATTCGAGTCGAGCTAATTCGAGCCCAAGCTGCGACTGCAGCTATCGGTACAGCCGGGTACAGCTAAAGAAATCTGCTCCCTAGATGATAGAGGCGAGCGACTCCCGTACCAAAGCTTACGTAATAGCTAAGTTGCTAAGTCTTCTCTCCTTTACAAGGAAGCGACACTTATGTATGAGGGAGCAAAGGCATGTGGAATTGGGGAAGTTGCAACAGCACTTGAACGGAACTAGAATAGAATCTTTTTGGGAAATTTGAGAAAAAGCAAAAGGCAGCTGTTAAACTGCTTCTATGGCATCCAGAAATCTATCTATTGATCCTATGAAAAGCCTATGAAAGGAAATCCGGGACGGAAGAGGATTCTGTGCCATTAACTGTTATCATGTGATATTGAATTGTACATAAGGGCGAACACCCGGCCCAGCACCGGGCTCCGGCTCCGCGAGAATCCTGTCTGTCTAAGTAGAATCATCGACTACTCGAAAGGAATGATTGGGCTCTTTCTAAGCGCCTTATAGGCTAGAATGGAAAAGAAAAAGTCCTCCCGCATTCTGATCCCCTTTAGAGTGAGTATATCAGTGAGTATATCTCGGTCTCCAGCTGAGCTCTATCTCATTGGCTGCTCATAGCTATGGAGGGAACTTCAGATCTTAAGAGTACTTCTCACTATAGGATTTATCGGGACGTTCCCATATACCCCATCTATCTTTCTCCCCAAGGTATTCAATGCTAACGCTATCAGGTATTCACTAAAGCTCACTTCAGCTGTAAGTTCATAATCATAAGAATTCATAGACTACACTACTCATGAGATTAAACCACAGATATAGCAGATATTGAATGTGTTCCGTGAATAATGTGGTCCGGGATGGAATATATCATTGTAGCTTGTCTCCCTTATTTAGGGCCCTCCCTCAAGCAAGTTTCACTCCATAGCTTAGCTTCCGAAAGAAGCACCGGCCGGCCAGAGCTGAAGACCTATACCTATATCCTATACCTATATATAGTAAAGGGGCTGGCAAGGCTGGCAGAAGAAGCTGAAGCAGAAGACGAAGAATAAGCATCATCAGTTGCGGAATCAGAATAAGAAGCGAAATCAGCTGAAAAAGCGGAAGAAGAAGCTGAATCGGGGTAAGCTGCTGAATCTGAATAAGGGTAAGCAGAAGCAGAAAAAGAATAATAAGCATCCGAAGTCAGGTAAGCTGACGAAGTTGCTGTTGCAGTTGCTGTTTCAGTTGCCAAATCCGGTTCTGTTCCTGAATCCGCGGAAGAAGCTGCAGCAGTAAGGTCAGCAGAGCCAGCAGTTGCTGTTGCAGTCTTTTCGGTCGCAGTCCCAAGGTCAGCTCTTTCCCTCTCAATCAGAACCGGTGAATTCTTCCCTGAAGCCGAGCCCAAGCCCACCTCTACGCAGACCTTAGTTCACTTCACTCAGGCTGGGTACTGATCTGTCCTCCGCCCCATTATCCGTTAGTTGCCCCATACATAGTCCTTTGATGGGGAACTTCGCTGCTTTAGTATTCTAATTTTATCCCAGCTGTCCGTGCTTTACCTTAGATCCCCTACCTTGCATAAATAAACGGGTACTGGTACTACTTTTCCTTCCTGCGGTGCGGTATTCCACCTCCTAGGGAAGGTTCTTCATACTCGATTGCCGTTCTATTCTCCTCTTCAGACGTGTCCTCGGATAGAATGCCTTTTCTGCTATCCCAATATGCCGGCGGGCTCATTCTTGCACCTATTGAAGGAATTTAATCTGCTGCATCGATCAAATCTTGTATTGCGTGAATGAAAAAGTAGGGGGCAGAAACTAAAGAGGTAGCGAGACTAAGCGCAATTTCTGTGCTTTCTCAAACAATTCGGGAACTCGTTGTTTACAGTCCGCGTCCTCAACGGGTGGCAGCTGAAAAACGTAAGCCCATCTCGGATATGGGAAAGGCTTTTATAGTTTTATATCTAGTTTTCTAAAGTCCTGCGGCGTGGTGGCTGGCTGGGCTCAGGGTTTACTCTCTAAAAGAGGAACGATAAAAAAATATCCTAACCTCCATAACGATTTATTCCTCCCAATAGGATGCTGCCGAGTTCCTTCGACATCTTTCTCTCAAGCCCTTTAGGGATAATAGTTCATAAAGCACGTTACAAGAGGATTAAAAGCCCGATACGCGCATAAATGAAATATAGAGCAGGTGAGAGATCTCTTTGTTAAGAATGGTACGAGATGAGAGGTTTATTGTTCCTTGAAGGGATAGGAAATCAAGGCCTCATTGTTCCTTGACGGGAGAAGGTTATGTATGACTTGATGAGTCCTTTCTTGGTCTAGTTGTCGATCTGATAATACGATGAGGAAAAAGCTTTCTAGTGCACGACCATTAGGGATCTCCCCTGCTAGTCTTTCGCGAGCTTGAGTTCAAGGTTGGGGAACCGCTCGCCAGCAGTGTTCTAACTCTTTAAAGAACAGGAAACGGCTTTTCAAACTTCAATCTTGCCCCTCCTCCTCCTCGAGAGCTCACTTGGAAGGTTCAGTTCGAAAGGTGTTTCAGTTCCCAATTCGCGAGAAGAAGCCAAGCGTCAGAGCGGGAGAATCCGCCGTTTCGGCAGGTTCAGGATCCAGCATCAGTCGAGCTACTTCCGTTCCTATCGTCTAAATTCTTGTATGCTGACTGAGTTAGTATGAGCGTAGGTCTGTTCATGGTTTGGGCGGGACAGTATCCTTTTATGTAGTAAGTCTTGTTTTGTAGGTTCGTTTTCCAATCGAATGTGATTATACGAACAGTTTCCTAATAATCATAGATTCTTTCTTTTCTTTCTATCGTCTAATGCCGAGTCTCTCCTTGCTCTCCCTTCTCTATTAGGATATTCTATAATTTCATTTTACAGTGTAATAAATAGAAGAGTTAAACTTCTCATTCTTTTATTTACATGTAATAATTCAATATCATATATGAACTCTTAATTCTGTAATGTAACGATATTAATGATGAGTTATAGCGGAGTGACTGTATGGTTACAGGCACGAGCATAGCGCAAAAGCAGGAATAGATAGATTCAAGGGAAAGCGAAAGGACTGATATCGATTGAAAGCCCGCTAAACCCATCTGGAAAGGTCTTTACGCGAGCAAAGCTACTAACCCACCCGGACTTCATAACTCTCGTCAAAAGATTCTTTCAAGGCCAATACGATGATTCATGAGTCAATGAAATAATATATATGATAGTCTGAGCGGAAGAGAGGGAATAGTTGGCTGATAGGTGCCCAGCCCAGGCCGGGACATCATTCCTTTCTCCTCCTCTAGCTGCTGGTGAGGGGCAATCGACCGATCCCTGGAACCACATTTGTTGATACGTATATGGATAGATAGATAGCGACTCTTCCTCTCGATGACGAGGGACGGAAAGAGAATCAGCTTGAATCGGAATATCCGATTCAAAGGCAAGAGACGAAGAGACAATAAGTTCATTTCCAGACCATGGGTCACAGAAAGGATCGGATCGAAGGGAGAACCCCCCATCCTAATCTGTCATTGAACCAGCAGTCGAAGACAGGCTAGCTTATTCCATTTCACTATCCGGCCAATCAAGCAGAAGGTTTTATTTTAAGTAAGTAAGTTCGGAAGAAAGGGTTAAGTCAGTTGGTCCCGGGGCTTCTACAACCATATTTAGGAAGGAGACTAAAAAAAGGGTCATATTCATATGCTTAGGGAAGTTCCGGTCAAGTAACTATCAATCCATCCAGTAGAGAATTCAACCAAGCAGGGCAGGTCAGTTGGCTCCATTCCAGACGTTTATCCAACCAAGTCCCCAGAAGGAAGGGAATGAGGTCTACAATGGGGGAAAAGTAATTACCTAGGAGTGGGAAACCTGGATGAAGTGGGGAGGTCAAGTCCCCAGGGCAGAAAAGGTCGGTGTCGATGTCCCTATCTGAACAAGTGAGCACATAATCCTTATCACGCCACAACGCAAGATTTCCACAAGACAACGAGGATGCAACGTCCTCAGGAAGAATTGCAAGATCGGCACTCCCCTGTGGTGCATCCATGGGAAAGAACGATATCGAATCCTTGAAGAGGCCGAGTTTACCATCTTCGGGTGGCCAACCTGGCAGAGATGAGTCAAGCTGCCTATTCGATTCCTTAAGTCCCAGACCTGCTAAGACTAGCAGCGCATCCTCTAACAGCCGATTTTTTCACAGACGATTCTCTTCTCTTATGCAGACGATGTCAAACAGACCATTCGTTCACAGCCTTTACGCCCCCCCGTTCTAACTTTTTGATTTTGACAACGAAAAAGACCGAGAAAATGCAACTTTGACTTAAGAAATCAGACCTAGGCCTTAAATGACACAAGGAATATCATAAGATACTAACTTTTCACTTTTAAGCTAAAATAGCCAAAAAATAGCCAAAAAACACGAGGTTTATAAAAGAAAAGTATGAGTTTTTTCATTGTTGTTCTTATCTCTCTATTCTTAAAGCGCTAATTGGCTGAAAGAAAGTGGAATGATAGATACCGGCGTCAAGCATTCGTTGAAACAAAGAAATCGGTCAGTCGACGACTTGGCTTTCAACTAATCTCTTTCCTTCTTTGACAGATCCGCTGAAGAAGGATCGGGGTTAGTACTAGTCTGAAGCTTGTCAAATTTTGACGGTTTGAAGATAGCGATGGTGATTGAACCGGTGCTGAAGTTGCCTGAGTTTGATAAGCCATTTTCGGGGTTTTCTTTCGCTTTCTTCACTTTAGGCTTCGTATACTACCATTCCTTCGTGATCCATACCGATGGTGGGGAGCCCGGGCTTTGCAGGGGTTGGTGGTCTGCCTGCGTAATGAGTATGGAGAGTGGGCATTTGCACTTTTGTGAAAGCAGAACTTTTGGCTGTAAAACACGGTATTAAACTTGCCTGGTCTCTAGGTTACAGGCGGATTATTTTCTATGTGGACTCCCAGGGGGTGCTCTGAATACTTGGTAAACCGGTTTGAGTCGGAGTTGGACGGTTGATTGTCGTCATACCTAAAGAGAAGGAAATGTGTGTGCGGATTGGTTGGGAAACCATGGGGTTAACTCTCTTCAGGGCATGTGGACTTATCAGCTGCCTCCACCTAGGTTATATTCTTTACTTTTTTTTGACAGGTTGGGAAAAGGAGAGTTGTTTAAGTCCGAGCATCCCGATAGGTCGAGAGATCGTACGAGGACAGACAATCTAGGCCTCAATAAAGCCAAACAAGTTGTCTAAATCCTGACCTTGTAAGTTACCATGCCAAACAGGTTTAACCCCAGGCATTGGAAAGGACATCATGATATAGGGATATAATTATAATGAGTTCACGTCGTAATAGTCTAAATTCTCACCGAAGGGTTTATAAGCATCGGCATGGCCTCCATATTCTTAGTATAAGCACGACGAAAGAATTCGTTCCTACTTGTTATATCATAATAGTTCATGCGAAAGATAGTGATAGCTAGCGAGGATAAGGTAAATTTTGTCACGATATCCACTTTGTACTCTTCAAAATATATAGATTGAGCTTTCTGCATCACACCGCCTAACAAACGAATATCCTGTTTCATGTAAGATATCAATTCATCTCAGAGTAGGCTCAGATTCGACATTTGCACTTTCTCATGTGGGATAAAGCCTTTATTTCCTAATTGAGGACAGAGATTTTTTGCTAGCCCGGGAGCAGTGTCAAGGAGTCTCTTAGACGGAATAGCAGCTTATTATCAAGATAGACTGATAACTCATATAGCTTATGGTTCCTCAAAAGGGGCTTGATCGTGTACTTATCGCCATGAGAAGTTGCTAAATGTTTCATTAGGATAATACCATCGAATCGTGAAAAGTTGTGTTGTGAAAGTAGACCGTTTTAATCGATGGATTGAATCCCACTAAACGCTCTATAAAGTCAAACAACATCTTTTCACTCCTCTCTTAAAAGGATTCAATCATAATTGATAATTGAGTAATCTTCACTGAAATAGGTCTCTATTGCAGAGTCAGGCTTTGAAGAAAAATCATCACCAGGATTGACTCCTAAGAAACCTACAGTGTATTGTAAATGTACATAAACATTATTTAGTATAACTGTCTCAGTATCAGCTACAATGAATGGGCTCCTTGGACTTTTTTAGGGGCGAGTGATGTGAGATGCTCAGGATATCTATTTTTCTTTTTATCATCTCCGATCGGCCTCTTTACTTTCACTTTAGGAGGAGCCCCTTACACTTTGCTGTAGAGGCATTCCCAGAGCTTGATAGCAAACTCGTCATCGGAGATAGGAGGGGCGCTCTCCATCCTTCCAGGAGAGATAGATTCGAATAAAGAGGCTAGAGATCTCTGCATCGTCGTAATCCTCTGCTTTACCAAATGTTCATCAATATGACTAATCAAAGTCTTTAATGGAATATCATTCCCGTCCTGGATAGCACTACAGAGTGTAAAGGTTTTTCCTCATAACATAATAAAGAGTAAACTTCCCTTAATCGGGTGTAAGCTTATTTCATTAAGAGCCGCATAAAAGATAACATCTCACAGTCAATACATCTTCTGAATGGGGTCTTGAAATCAATTCTAGCTATTCTCAATCCGGATCCTTGTAATGTTCTTGAGAAATCGTATTCACTAGGGCACCCCAAAGAATATCAAATGACTCTTTCGTTATTTGAGAGCTTTTTGACTATGAAAATCTTGTTATCATCACAAGTGTAAACTATATGTATAGGATGAGGAAGCAATTAAGAAATTTCTTTTTTGAATTCCTTTCACCTATCATCAGAATATATCATAGATAGATCATCTATAAGCCCAATAAACATAGTTTATATAAGCTTCTACTATACCTTCCGTTCTACGTTTCCAAGGATCCATATCTTTTACGGGTTTTGTCTGGGCATAGCTTTTCTAATATATCTCTGAGAGATTTCCTTTCAAATTGAACTTCCCACGGAAGATCGAAATCCATATCGCCTCGCATAGGATAAAGATTATGTAGAATAAACCGGTTTATGAGAATGAGTGGATTAAGCGGAGTGTTTTGATAGACAAAGGGATATGTTAACGAGATACGATTAACGAAATTATAAATTCATAGTAGAAATGAAATTCTCATGAACTGTATAGATGGGCACAGCATATCCTTCCCCAGCTATATTATATGGGGCCCCCACATTTACCATATGCATGCCTTAGTAGGCATCCTTCTGATGGAAGAAGTTTGCAAAGGTAGCCACGCAAGTCTTCCTCGTATCCCGTTTTTGAGTAGGCACTCGTAGTGTTACCTGACGCCTTTTTTGATATTTGTCATAAACCTTTTTCCTGCTTGAACTTCATATAATCTTGTACACTTCGAAATAGTGGTATACAATAGCAAACGGGTCGATCTGATGCTGAAGTAACCCAAGCTGCTGATTTCAGTTCATAAGATTGCTTATATTAGGGAATCTTTCCAACCATAAATTATAGCAATCCTATCTACCTATAGTTGAAGAACTATGTTGAACTATATCACATGACATAGCGAATGTAGGATTACCATATATCAACGGCATGTAAAGTAAAGGGACTTCATTAGTTTGCGATTGAGACCATCACAAACGATTTTTGTTCGAATTTTGAAGGCAAATAAGCCAGAAGCTCGTTTAGAAAGAAGGTGTATACATCCTTGATCTTGAAGGCATTGGAAGGGATGAGATTAGTCTGTCTAGCTAGTTCTGAATCCAACAAGAGGTAACTCACGAGCTGATAAGCACTAGCAGAGAGAGGCATTTTGAGTGATAGGGACTTTTCCTGGATCAGTTACCATATTTTCTAAACACAGAACTTGACTCAGGAACTGAAAAGGATCCTTCCCGGCAGCTGCAAACGAGATTAACCTTTCAGGATCTGAATGAAAGACATTCATCTGCTGAGAAGGATACCAGTTAACGGCCTCAGGATAATCCTCGAACTTCCTATAATCTAATTAAAGGCCGCCGCAGCAAATGCCAACCACGACTTATCATTGGTTGAAATGTTTCAATTACTTTGTACATCATTTGGTGAAAAGAGTATTAGACTTCGCGCTTAATCCCTTTCATGAAAATGTAAGACTCCAGAGCGGTCAATTCTCCCACGGAAGTCCAGAAAGGCAGGGAAGTCAATTGTATACCCCTCATAAGCGGCTGCTAGTTTGAATATGAAGTCATCATGACGAGCGCGCTGCATGCCATGCGCTTGAATAACTCTAGACATCATATCGAATGGTTTTTCTATTGACTAAATCCTCATTGTAGTATAATTCATTCAATTGGGCGATAGCGAGCCTTGCCCCGTTGTCGAGGCGAGATATTATGGCACAAGTAGACCATATTTCACTAGTAGATCATAATTCGTCAAAATGTAGTTCAATGCTTCACTCTTTATTTCGGACTGCAGTGCAGCTGGCTCATTATCTCACACAGCTCGCCCCATCTAGTTTCCAATAAAATATAGAGATTTGCTTTAACATGGGATGTTAACGGGGGAGTCTTATAATAGAAATCTGCGCTTAGATTGCTTTTGTACTCTCCATATAGATCTTCTATATAAGAAAGAAGAAGGACGTCTATCACCATCAGCCCTCCAATCCTTAGGCTTACATACCACATTGGTAGATTCATTTAAATGGGAAGAAGAGTCATTTCAAAGTTACAGGCCACATACATGTTAGTGCGTGGAACACGCTTCCCATCCTTTGTCCTAATCAACTTCTTAATCTCGTAAAAGAGAATTTTTGATTCGCCCCTTTTTCCATCTTCGGCATCGGGGTTATATATAGAGAGAAGATCCCTTTCCATTAACCATTAAAAAGAAAAATTATGCTAAATAGCTTCCGAAATGGTGCTTATTATCAAAGACGGGAGTCCGGGCTCCCCCCGGCACCAACCACTAAAACTGGAATCGAACAGAGGATTCAAGCTGGTCTACCAAAGTAGACATTTTGACCACGGGATAATCAGTAAGACAATTGAAGACACTACCCCACAAAACATGTAGCATCACTGCTTCTAATGTACATGTCCCTAACATACGAATGTAATCTCTCTCAGAGATCTTTTTTTGTAGAATATACTGCTTGGCTGAGACTTTCTCTTTGAAAATCTTTCCAAATTAAGGGGCGAGGAGCGCATTTATATGTGGTGTTAACATCAGTTAAAGATTAAAGATATGGTCAGAACTTCAATATTAGATTGTAAATCCTCCACACTCGAACATTATTTTCATTTTATTAGGATCATACTTTGAATAATGAATAATCAGGCCCCCTAGTGGCAAACTTTCTATTTAGTCAGTAGGAATATCATTATGATAGCGTGCTCCCGCAGAGAGGGTGGAATCTTCAGAAGTGGATTTCTTCCATTTTTAGATGAGCCGCTTATCCAAAATATCCCAAAAATGATCTAAGATATCTTTAGTCTTTAGATAGATAGATATAGTTGAATACGAGTGGCAACCTATAGATATCTTACGCACAGTAACATTCCGGGTGGGCCCCCTAACGCACATAGTAAAGAAAGTTGCTCATTCTACATGATAATAAACTAGTTAGTTCCGCAGCTCGGGGAGAAATAAACATTCTAAAATGGAATCTCGAGTCAAGGGGGAGTGCGCCGCTGTCAAAATAGATTCCATAAAGAACTTCGTTTTGTAGTGATTAATAGCTACTATATCCTGATAAAAAAAAAAGAAATATTATCCGATATCGATATGGATACCCCTACTATCTATATCGTAGGAAAACCTCCCCACTGCCTTACCCGAGATCTTTTCGATCCCCCTATCATAGCACTTGAGACCTGCGGGTGATACCCTTTATTAACTTTCACTGGTTCATAGCCTAAGGTAGTATGATAGACCGGCACATGGGATTTGTGAGGGAGGTTCAGCCGGGATAATCTTTATCCCAGGTCAACCCTATATGGGCTATTTATCCCTAAAGGTCATGTATGCTATCTTTCGAAGCCAAGGTGCATAGCGTCTCTCTCTCCTGCGCTAGTTAATCATATCCCTTTTTTTCTAACGAGTGAAGTTTTAAGGGTGGCTTAAAAGTGCCTTTATTCATACATTCGAGTTTCGTCTCGATAGTCAGATAGTGAAGAAAGAGCAACCATTTCAGGCTTCTGATGGGTGAACGGACATAGGTAAGAAACCATTGGCTCACCTTTTCTGGTTACGGACAGGCCATACTAAATGGAATGCTTCGAAAAGCAGTTAAAAAAGCGAAAGCGTAGAATGCTAACCTAGGGCTCGGGCTGGTTACTACATAGCCCTTTCACCAATAAGCGATTGGCAGATGACCCGTAAGACTCGCTTAGAAAGAAAGACTTAAGCAAAAGAAAACACTTAGCCAATTCGAAGGCTTCATGTTAGGACCAACTACCGAACTGATAGAATGGAATGATAGACCTATTTGATATTTGATTGATATTTGAGGCCTTAATAAAATACCCTAGGTAAATTTTTCAAAGGCTGAGAAAGAAAGGTAGGGGAAAGAGTCCTTACTTAGCCAAAGAAGAAAGTCTCAAATGGGCAGACGAAGAAGGAATAGCCTACTTTGAATACGAAATTATGAGCATTTTGAAAGCTTAGAAGCCTAATGGAAAGCGGGTATCAAGGTGCGAAACGAAAAAGGATTCCTTTTCGGCGGCTGTGAAAAAGGAAATCGACACTTATCAGGGAAATGTCCCTAAGTGAAGGGCCTGCAACAAATTCCCTGCAAGACGGAAGCTAAGACTGACCCAAAAAAGAAAGCGTGAATGGTCCTAGCCTTGCAAGACTCGTTTTTGAATACCTCACCCCAAGCACTATGATGGATGCCTTTTTTTTTTACTAGTGAACAGATTCTTTGAGCGATTTCGGACATAGGTAAAGACTATATAGACTGGAAAGCATAGGGTCCTATGAGATAGATTCGCCTACACGATTTCAATGTAAAGGATCCTCATACACTCCGAAATGGGAAGACAAAGACAAAAGGAAGCCCAAGCCACATGCCATCTTTCTCCGAACCAACTGACTGCTAAACAGACATAGGCACAGACTGAATTAACTACGATAGGTGGATACAAGAGAGTATACACTGAGGATATAGGCTGACTAGGGAAGTAAGCGAATGGAACAACGATCATAGAAGAAAGCATACGCAAATGGGATTCTTACCACAACCTGAAGCCCCCCTAACCTCCCTCTTCATCCCTTTCTCAAAAAAACTAAGAAGGACTTGCTTTACTTAAGTAAAGGCAAAAAGTTAGGAAAAAGGTAGCCTATGAAGCCAAGACTAGATGTAATGGAAGACTGACTTATTAGGTTCTTACCACTAGACACTGAGTCTGAACCTAGAAAGAAAGCGTAAAATCCTTAGGAAGCCATGCCCTTGCATAGAACATAGAAAAAGAGGATTGTCATGATCCTCGCTTCAAATTCTAACCACATTAGGAAAGAACCAATCATGGACAGACGGACCCTTACTTGACTTCAGGAAGGAAAAAAGCAAACCCTCTCCGATACGGAAATAGGCATACAACTCAATTCCCTGGCTGACGATTACTCTAATTCTCTTTGAGAATCCATTCCTTGCTTCGGATTACGCCAGTAGGTAGACAGAAAGAGGATGGCCCCTTAACCTTAGACGATTGGAAAGCTAATGGTTGGCGTAGGGAATCTAAAGCTTAGAAAGCTTGAAGGCGAGGAAAGAACTCATACAAAAAGGAAGATCGTGAACCATAAATTTTGAGCACCGGAAAGAAAAGAAGAAGATTCACGAAGACTGAGACCACTAGCTAAAAGAATGAGATCGACTTTATCTTGTTCCGGCTCTATCCCCATTCGCCGATGCGAACTATCAAACTATCAAGGGGCTTGTTATCAGTGTCTAGCATTCATTACATTGGAATAGCCCCGGTTGAAAGATGAGGCTCCTTCTGCACTGCTAGCTCTACTACTCATTTTTGTTCTATCTTCCTAGTGAGTTGAGCCCAGCCCAAGTATTCAGTGTCTGGTTCGATAGGACCAGGGGCAATCAAGCTTTTTTTTAATGGAAAATGGAACTAACGGCAATCAATGCGGACATTGAAAGCGGATGCCATAAGGCGGCTTAAGCGAGTGAAGGAACCCGAGAGGAAGAGGAAGAATGCTGCCTTGGCTTCGGTTTCCTTTGATTCGGTAGTCTCGTATAGTTTAGAAAGGCTGCTTTTAGCTTTTCTGAAGCCTCATGTATTGAATTCGTCTTATATTGAATTACAGGCTTTAACTTCCTCTTTGATTTTCCACTCGATTCGGGAATGAATTCTTTCAACCCTGACCACTACAAACCTTTCAACTACATCACTAAATGGCTTGCTTGTGGTATCATCTTTCAATTTCAAGAACTGTCCGCTAATCTTTTGCTTACTTCAGCTAACTTACCTAAACTTTAGCGAATTAACTCGGATACGCTATTCGATGGTAAGGGATCTCTTTGCGTCTACCCTGGCAGAATACACATTAGCTGTCTTTCCAGGAAAGCTTTGGGATCAGTGGCTGATAGATGTGCCACACAGTGTTGTAACTATGCAAGACCAAGACGAATCTCAGATTGTAGCCGGAGAAACCATAGAGCATCTCGTACCCTGCATCAATAAAAACATCGATGTGTGTCAAGGGAAAAGAATCCTTCGGGCAAGCAAGATTATGATCTATTAAATCAATGCACCCTGCCATCCACTGGCACAATATCGGAAAGCCTTTGCGGATAGAAGACAACTCGGATGAATTTTTCCTTATGCATTATGCAACTTGTCGATCTCCTCTTTGACTTGAAGTGCTTGTCTTTTTCTCAATTTCACAGGTCTTGCACCGGGTCGGAGAACTAAACGATGCTCAACCAAGGATGGGTCCAGACCGGGCATGTCCTCATACAAGCGAAAACATCTACGTTGAGCACCGTCTTTTCTTTTTTCAATGATAAATTAGCACTGACATGAACGATCTTAGGATCCTTCTTTGTTCCCTTTCTCTTTTTTTTTGTTGGCTCTTTAACAGCTGCAGTAGGCTCGTCGAATATCCGAGCTCCACTAGCATACAGTTCCGCATAATCATCATCCTCTAAGTCTACGACTCCAAGACCATCGTCTATCCCCACATCCACTGGATTTTCGTCTAAATCTATGATCTATGCTATGGCTATGAGACAGTTTAGACCCTCCCCCATAAACTCAGTTGAGAGCGCTACGTCTCATTCCGAGTTCTTGGAGGAAGCAGGGAAGAACGATAGAAAAGAAAGAATCGTGATTAGATAGGTAAGAGTAGAAAGATTAAGGATGTGGGCCATAGAAAAATCGGATGGTGTCAAGTCGCGAACTTTCCTAATTCATTCTGTTGCCTAGGTAGAGATGAAGAAAAATGGCAAGGGGAGCAGTCCAAAAAGACATTTCAAATTCCATAAATTGACTGTGAGCATGCAATACTTGAATGCTTCCTAAATGACTTCTTTCTGCCCTTTCGATTTTCTATTTTAATGAGTGAGGATCACTCTAATACGCCTTCTCTGAGCAAAGTCAATCCGAAAGCTAGCGCAAACAAGAGGAAGGAAAAATGGTAAATCCATTCAATGAACATCCGGCTTGTAAGATCAGGAATTGGCAGGGAATTGGAGGCACTTGGTAGAGAGAAGCTTATCCGACCTCAAGACTTCCCTACTGAGAGTGCGGTGACCGCGGTCTTATCGGTCACAAAGGCGTCAAGAGGCTTTGCTTTATCAGTAGATCCCGTCTAAGTCAATCTAATTAGTAAGCCCTAGTGGACCACCAAGTTAATCTCTCAAGATTGGATTGAAGGAAGATGCGAATGCCTTTTGACGGCCGCTCAATCAAAGGAATCAACGGGTTGAGGAATGGATTCACCGGCCTTGGATGAGATGAATGGTCCCATATGATGCCATAAACATGGGGCACGAACGCACTAAGACTCCTAACTGCCGGAAGCAGGCAAAAGCAAGAAAGATGAGTCAAGAGAGGCGGGACTAGTGACATCCGCTTCAAAATAGTCAGACTGAACTGAAACTGCTGGCTTAGCTTCGGAGGGGATTCATTAGTATCTTACCAGGGTTCATAGACAGGCAGAGTTCAATCGCCATATTAGTTAGATTTCTATTGGGCTTGGCCCTAGAGGAAGTCAAGATGACGTCTCAGTCTACAGATCCGTCTTAATCTCCAACATCCATTCTGACTGACTTCACTCCCAGATGTGATGAAGGAAAAGGAAGGACATACTTCAAATCCGCTACTATAGAGTCCAGGACTCCATTCTCAGGCTTTTCCTGCAAAGTAGCTAATTCTCTTCTATCTACTGCTGCTTTGCTTGGACTCTAGCAGATCTTCTTCAATAGGCAGTTCCTGGTAAAGAGACAGGACTTGGAAAACGGGAATAGTCCGATCAGAGTGAATTCCACTACTGATGAATAGTCTGATCATAAGCTGGACTTGAGATCATAGATTCACCAGGTTTAGTAAGGGAGGTCCGAGCCTACTGAATTTAGTCTTTCAAACTTCCCTGCCAGAATAAAGGCAGAAGGAATTTGAATAGCTTCTAAAGGATATGATTGGATTCCAAGAACTTGATTTCTAAGTAAATCATACTACGCGGTTACCTTTGACTCAGTAACTTATCCCTCTGCGGGGCTATCTACGTCTCTTAGCCTCCGCCTTCTGTTCTTTAAGCTTTAAGTGAGGCATAGGGCTATTAGTGTTTAGATCTATAGTTGTATTAGTAGGTCGTGGTAAGTCAATCTTCTAACTGTTACCTGATTACCAGAAGCAGTCAGTCTTATCTTTCGTATCTCGTAGTGAAGTGGTGAAGACAGTAAGGTAAGAAATTCCGCTACTTTCATTATCATTATATGGCATTTGCCTTCTTCGGATAAGAGAATCTTATAAGGCAACTCCTTCCTTCACTTCTTAAGTAAAGATATAAATAACCAACACTTAAGAAGTATTGATATAAATAACCTTTCAAAGCGGATTAGCTATTCCTGTCCTTTCCTTTTGTTGTAAAGATATAAATTACCAATACTTATTCAGTATTGAAATAAATTACCTTTTTGTTATGAAAGAAAGAGCTTAGGCAAGACTTGGCCTACGTGGAGTAGACCTCACTCTATCTTTGGCTCGCTTCTAGCTTTTCTTTTGTATCAAACTTTTCTTTTTTTTGGGCAGCAGCTGCAGATCCCTCTCCTTTCAGTCGAGTACTACCAAAGCTTGCTAGCTGTAACTTTCTACCTTGCTTTAGCTCTCGCTTCCTTTCGAAGAAGACGAAGAGGATGATACTGGGGATCGTTCTTACTTAAAGAAATTCCCATGAGCTGCCTTGAGCTGGTAACTCCAAAAAAAATAGATGATTCTTGGCCACTGACTTACTGCTTTCATTCAAATGAATGCCACTGATGCCTAAGACATTGAGTTGGACTACTTTCCTTCTGGTAATGCCTCTCTTTCCCTCTCCCTTGCTCTTGTCCTTGCCCTTCTACTTACTGGCTAGGCTCTTTTGATTGATTCTTTGTATGGATGGATGCGTCTCTTTGGGTCGGGTCGGAGCGCTGGCTTAAATAAAGCCTTAGGTCTACCTTAAACTAGAAAGAGTATGGCCTCCGCCTTATGTTCATCCGATACAGAGACATATGCGTCGGATTTAGAGCTGTGGTTCGGGATCTCCTCATGCAAATGCCTATGCGCCTTTGGACTCGTATACTGTTGTGCCTTTTGATACGAATGATATAGTTGATGGTGCAGATGAGAGTAAGATTCCATACTCTCACCAACCTTCCTCTCCCTACGGTCGAGTGTCATCAAACCTCTCGCTTCGCTCGAGCAACTTCATACCTCTCCTCTTCCATTCATCTTATATCGTTTGTGCTTCCTCCCAGGAATCACTTCACTCTTCCGAAGGTAAATAAAGAATGGTAAATAAAGTAATCAATAATCAAGATATTTTGAATAAAGCCTTCCTTACCAACAAGGGCTTAGTTAACTTAACGTATAGTCAGTTTTTCTCCCCTACGGTTAAGGTTCTTTCACCTATCACGAAAGCTCAGGTCTGGGCGCGTGCGGACGTGGACATCGCGGTAGTCATTTAGGGCAGATTTGATCAGTCAGAAGGAATCGAAGGAAAGCAAAAAGATTGACTAGACAAAGACTAGCTCAACCTTCCTTTACTCGAGCTGAATCTTGATTATTAAAGTGAAGTCAGAAAGGTTCAATTTCTATTGAAGCAGGAAGCCTAAATATTAAGACCGAACGAAGTGAATGTTCAAGCATCTAATGTTTGCCCCGGTCTTAATATCTCATTGAAGATGGGACTTTCGATTCGAGACAATTCCAACAAGAAAGAGAAGCTAGGCTCGGCTTGGATTTGAGCTACTAACGAAGAAGAAAGCTTGGAGCTCCGTAAAATGAGATTGCTCAATCTGAACTTCTATTCTAACTTTAGAGATTGGCTTTGAACTAGCTGAACCTGCCTGAACAGATTGACTCGCTCATCAAGCTTCCAATGCAGTCTTATCTTCTATACGATATATGCGTTCAGTTGAAGTTCTTAGCCTTGGTCTACTCCTTCATGTAATGAGTCGAGGTCCGTCCCTAAGGAAAAAGACGAAGCAAAACCCCAACGATTAGATTATGGACCTCTTGAAATAGGGAGCGTGAAGGTGCCGAAAAGAGGGCGTTTGAGAGTTATGGGAAGGTTCCCTCTTTGGCAGAAAGTGGAAAGTCTTCAAGTCTCGTCGTCCATCTATTGATAGATTCTGGATTCGGATAGATGAAGAGAAGGCCAACTTATCTCGATCTGATCATTCACCCGATATGGGAATCCCTTTTAGTCAAAAAAGACTAGAAATAAGTCCGATTGAACTGGCAACCGAAGATGTGAAGAAATCGACTGCATTAGCACGGAATACCGAATTCTTTAGTTGACATCGCCATTGAATCTGAAGGAGGAAGATCAGTAGGCGAGGAGTGAGGCGATTTCTTGCCCATTCCATTACTAGAAAGTCAATTACTTATGAGTCAATACCCCGAACTCCACTCTTTTGAATAAGCAATCTTATTTCGACTGGGCCTAAGGTCAGGAGCTATTTATTTCGCTTTGGCATTGGATCGCTTTCTTCTGTTCTAGAGATGGAGATCCGGCTCCTCCGAGTGATCTGTCTAGATTTCGGAATAGAAATGGGCAAAGAAGATCAGCCAAGCCAAGGGGTGAAGCGGTCCAATTCAATGTTTGACTGTTACGCATAGTCACTCTCCTGTTAGGAGTCGATGACGCTGCTTATCCTAACGATAGAGAGTGTCGGAAATCACCTCTGCTATTTCAGCTGTTGTCGGCATAACAGCTTCGGTAGTATACTTACCTAAACAGATAATTCGTATCATGATTAGCAGACCCTTCTCAACTCTAGCGATTTCAAGCGGACCAGTCGAACATTACCTTGCAAAGCGTTAGCGCTAGCCAGGTCAATAGTTCAAGTATCAATGAAAGTCTCAATTTCACTCTTTAGTGAGAGTCTCTATTTCACTTTCAAAAAGCAGTCTATACAAGATTCCCCCTTCGATGCATAGGGTGTTGTCTCTTTCTAGTAAATAGAATGATTTCTATCATATCATGACTGTCAAGCAATGGAATGAGCGATCTCAGATGTCATTCTTGCATCATGATGCCGAGAACCGTCTGCTCTCTCTTTTCCGCAAACTTAGTAGATGGAAAGAAGAAAGAGTAAGCGGAGATGGTACCACTAGGAGATAAGAAAAAATCAAGGAACTTAACTCAAGGGGAAGTAATGAAGGGTAAATAGCGTAGATAAGAAAGGGCGTCGTTAGCAGGCGTCACAGATATTGAATGAAGAAAGAGAGGAGAACAAGTCACTTATTTTCTTTCACTAGTCTCAGGTTTACATCAATCAGAGGATTGAGGGAACGAAGAAACTGCTATTGAAATCACAGAGTTCTTTGTTGACCAACTCAATTTATTGATCAATAGCCCCTCGGGGAGGAAGAGCTCTCGGTAGTTGCGGTGGCATGACATCTTAGAACTCAGTAAAAAAATAGATTATTGCTTTCGGAACCGGGAACTGTCTGGTCCTCTCTTATGATAGCATCGTCATCCGCGCAGCCTTTCTTTATCCCTTGCTTTTTACGGCCCTGCTACTAATAGAATAAAAAGACTAAAGTTCCGTTGGGTGCTGCCTTAGTTCGCTAGCTTCGTTGTATGGAATGACCGGACTGACTTCAGGGAAGTTTTTGTGGCCAAAGGAAAAAAGGAAAAGAGTTGGGTTCTCTACCGCACCAAGCAAGCCGTTATTGGGCTTTCCTTTTCACCAGGGAAACTCCCACGAGCTTCGTTTCCTGGTAGGGTAACCTCTGTCTTCATGTTCACATCTTTTTCTTACTCTTTCATTGGGCCTTTCGCCTCCCTCGAAGTAAAAACTCTCCAGTGAGACCAGATCAGCCAGAAGCCTTGGTGTGCTAACAAAGCATTCCCTCTTCACTTCCCGTTCTATTTCTTTCCTGAGAGTATAGAAGCAGCTAATTGTGTCTTATTCTTGAAAGCGCCGAAGGAAAGGGCACGAAAGGGAACTACCTCAGTAACTGAACCTGAAAGAGGCTAAAATCATTTTTCTATCATTTGAAATGATATTTTTTATACGGTACCAATGCTTTGATTCAAGAAAGCCTTGGCTCAGGGGAGATCCATAAAGCCCGCCCCGTATCGACCATCGCACGAGCAGAGTGGCCATTTCATTCAGCACTATCTCAACATACATAAGCCCAGCAGACGTAGGCTTCTCATGGGTGATCGCATTCCGCAACTGTAACGGATTCACCCGCAGGGGTTCTTCCCTCTTGTCCTCGGCAACCAGCAAGTTTCTCCTTCATCGGACAATCTCGTACCTGAGGAGGACTCAACCAAATGAAAGAGCCAGAGTCCGCCTTAGAAGGCTTTCCCTGCTGTCCATCTGTGTGAGAGGCATTCTTCAACTTCTGGTCCTTTATGACTTGTCTTTATTCTTCTCGTGTCCAGTAGGATTCTCTTTATAATCCACCAGACTGTCCGCCGCCGCTACCGCCGAGGCAAGGTCCTTCACACCCTTTCTTGCGTCTTTCTATTCAATTTCCGGGCTAAATCCCGATACGAGAAAACTGGAAATGGCACTGAGACAGGCTTTATCACAGGATTGAATCTGCCCGGACTTGATTTGATGATCCGCCCTTTCCATATCGGGTAGAGTCTTCAATAGTGTTTTGGAATTCATCGATATGGGAGTACAAATTTTTAAGGTACTCTAACAGATAGAGCTTTTTCTGCGGAAATAGATAGATTTCTTTACCACTTGCCTAGTATTTTACTGCTTTCCTTTCAAAAGGACTATCCATCTTATGAAAGGGAATACCTCTATTTGAAGTGAAGTAGTAAGCCAGCTAAGAAGTTATGCTTTTAGTCCGTTAGTGATAGTAGGAATTCATGAAGACTCGCTTTCTGAACTGACAAAAGCATTCTATTTGACTACGTTTTATTTGGACACAAGAAAGAAGAGAAAAAAAAGGGAGCAGATTTGACTCGGCACAACCTAACGATACATCCAATGATGCTCTAAAAAGTTAGACAGGCTTAAGCTGTTTGACCCTGGGCTTCCCTTCTTTCAGTTCACCAACGATGGAACCGGCTTCCACCTTAAAGACTCACGAGCAGAAATACGATTGATTGAAGCAGGCAACGAAGGCGAAGGCGAAGGCGAAGGCGAAGGGGGAGTCGCTAGGACCATAGGCTCAGTTGTAGAAGCGAGTGAAAGTTTAGTGCTTTCTATGTTCTATGGAAGGGAGGGAAGGGAGTAGCTGAGTGCGAAACTATGCATAATAAAGAATCTTTATTGAAAGAATCTCATTTCATAAGAGATCTGAATTGGGTCAAGCCCTTTATTCAATGAATAGGAGTCAGTACGGTTAAGGGCGCATGCTTTTGCATTGACAAGGAGAAGGTGTTTACGAGTCAGAATGAGGTTTGGTGTCTTTTCCATACTGTTAGTAGTTTCAAGACAATTCCATTCGGATCATCGCATGGCGGACTGAACCAATATGGCAGCTAGCTCGTATACCCTTTCTTGAACTTGAATCAGATAGTCAACCACTGCTACTGCTGACCAGACTCTTTTCAAGGTAATGGAACTTTGTTTGAGAACTTTAGGCAAAGGATATTAAGTAGGAAAAGCCCACGGAGCGGTACTTAGTCAAATTTCACCTACGTCAGCCAAGGAAAGGGCTTTCGCCTGATTGACAAGTCAATGCTGGAGGCTTAGTAGTGGAATGGAATATATCTATGATATAAGTATGTAGGTAGAGTTACGCATTGCTTTGATATCAGAATAAACTGAACCCGGGTTGAAAAGAGGAATCACTTGCGAGACCCACTAGAGCCAACTAAAGTCTCGTAATACAAACAGAATACATAGGTGGAAAAGTGTTTCGGCAACTTCCAGAGCCTGTATGAAAAAAGAGTCAAATCCAGTCGCTGAGTTCAGTCCACATTTAGCCCGCTTAAGGAGCTCATACTTAGAGAGAGGCTTCGCTACTTCTAAGGTAGTAGACGGTGTCTTGGAGCCAGGTAGTAAAACGATGAGCTCTGACTGGACATATGATAGGCTGAGAAGTCTAACCTGTGATTGTGCGCTTTGTTCGAAGCATACTAATACACTAAGACTATAGAGGTTGCCCTTTCCCCCCTAATTTTGCCTTGATTTTTCAGTCTCGCTGCTTGCTTCATCGCCCGATTCGCGCCGGTCAAAAATCAGATAAAAAGCGTTCTTTGTTTTGGAAGCAAAAATGGTTAATTGATGGAAATAAAAAAGTAAGCTTTCGTCGCTATATGAGACGTGAAAATCCCCAATCTCAATCTCGCTCCCAGTTGTCCTTTTATAGGGCTCGTTGGGATGGGGAATTGACTTCTGTAATTTTCTTTTTTTAGTTGGGTAATTCCGTCCATCTTGTTTTTGGTAGTACTTCTAAGTCAAAAAATCCTTCTTTTTTCATTGAACAATGGTACGGACCCCTACGTGGTTGCCTTGACTCGGTAAAGGAAGATTGGTAAACTATTCCATCTATAGCCAGATCTGTCCTACCAAGGTCTACTCCAGGATCTGTCCCAGTCATATTAGGCTTAGTACCTGAGAGTGGATCACGGTATGCTTTCCAGCGGGAAGTCGCAATCCAATAGAACCAATAGAAAGTAAGTAGGATACTTACCTATAAAGATACCGAACCCTTGGGGGAACATCACTACTTTGAGAGTTAGGCCTTTATTCTGCTGTGCCTGGTCATGAGTAGACTGCTTTCCTTATCTGTATTCGGAACATCTTCAAGTCTAAGATAGAAGGTCTTCCCTCATCACATGTCCCAAAAGACAGTTATTCCAAGGTTTTATGACTCGCGGAAAGAGGCTAATTCTATGCCTTAAAGTCAGTATTGGATGAATGACCGGGCGGTCTTGAGATTACTTACTTTCTTGTAAGAGCTTTTAGGCAGTAGCTAAGCGCGTCGAAGCTATTGGCTATATGCTTAACACATGCAATTCTAAGTCTTTTTCGGGGCTTCGGTCAGGAAGAGAAAAGACGACTCTATCTCCTAGTTAGCCGGGATTCAATTTCAACCTATTTCCTGAAAGCAAGCTCAGGTCAGCTATTCACCTTTGAAATTGAGTGAGTGGGCAAACTCCCAACGCTAGCATGAAAAAGCTATATAGTCACTATATAAAAATAGTATATGAATGGATTTAGTTACTCCAAGCCTGCGTTCAAGCGCTTTGCACGACGTTATACATCCGCACACGGGATCAGATCGGTATTCAATCATACGCCTAGCTTAATTTTGCTCTATTGCCATGAATCTTTTTTCTCTTCCTTTATGGTACTTATAATCACTGACCTTTTTTAGGTTTGGATTGGACTTGACAGGAAAAGCTCCTTTAGTGACTTGGTCAGTCAAGAGCTCAAAATGGACTAATAGGTAACCCAACACTAGCGCCTAAGGTTGCTGGGTCATCTTTTCGTTGGTATACTTACTAAGGTATGCAACTTACGAAAAGAAGCACCTCGCAGGGGTACAACAAGGTATGCGAATACGGGCACTACGATCAGAAGTCCCACTTTTCTTGCTTAGCGAAATCAGTCCAGTCGTCACGAGTAAGCAAAACCTATCTATTGACTATTGATAGGTAGTAATTTCAAGAATGGATTAGTAGAATGGTCTCAGCTCCTTAGCTAGGATCCTTAAGCACACAACAGACTTATGTCAACAGGTCTTCTCCCACGAGAAGCTTTATTTGCACGCTAGCTCTTTCGTGAACTTAACGAACTATAGCTATTCTCTCGTACCCCAACGCATAAGACAGTAAGGCATGTATTCCTAGGTGTCGACGTGTGGTGTCTTCAATACAACCTTTCTTCTTTCATTCCCAGCTCTCTAACTCGACGCTACGATATAGTCCAACTCATAACATAAACTTCCGCTGCTAACTCCCTACTATAACTATAGTAAGAGCTCACTTTCAGGAAAGGAAGAAGGGCGGTTCGGATTGCTAACGAAAAGGCTTTTCAGTCTGAAGAAGAAGGCATTGATTGGGGCGGAGCAGACTGAACCGCTTTCCATATGACTGAAGAAGCAACTTCGCCCTACTGACCCGGGATTTCCAATTCCCTATTATATGCCAACCGTCGCCTATGAAAGTATGAGATGGGGCTGAATCGGGTTGAAAATGAGATGGCCTTGGTTTTCGTTGGTGATGCGCTGACTACCAATTGCGGTACTGACTGAGCTCCACTGCCTTAGAGCTCTACTGCGATGATTGAACCAGGACGGCTATTGTTATGAAATCGACTGACAGGTCCTGACTAAGGAATGGGCTCACGACCTCAATACTGAATCTTGCCCTTTCGCATTCAATTTCCCTAACGTAGTCCTCGAAATAGTGATTCCTTAGCCTGGTAAAGGGGGCTTCGATCGTACAACATCAAGGAAGAAGGCTTTCTGTACTTCGTATACTCATTGAGTAGAACTAGCCGAATAGCTTCAAGTAAAGAACGCTTTCTCGAAGGCGAATAGACCGAGTCGAAGGCGAAGGGGCCAGAGATGGGGACTGAAAGTGGATCCAATTGCATTTATTTTCCCGTTGGTAGAACGTCGATTTTAGACCGTAAGTCGATATCGAAATCGATCCACTTGCTTTTTTCCCGTCAAATTGCTTGTTTTTGATCGCATTTCCGTGACTGACACTTTTTCCTTCCGAAGTGCACTACCGTCTCCCCTTGATGTGTATGTGCTTATAGGTGTAACACCGTGATCGGGGAATGAGACAGAAGAGGTTTGGAACCCAACTAGCCTGTCTGATCACTGACAACCATTTCGTTTAGTGAAAGGTGAAAAATCATCTTGTTATGTTAACCAGAGGGGCAATCGTAGAAAGAAATATGGTAGATGGGCATGCACCCAACCCATTTATCGAGGAAAAACTATAACAGCACAAGCCACTTCTTTTATCCCTTGTTTTAGGGCAGATTCAGTCTCAGTCTTTTTCTTCCCCTGGTCTTGCGAGTTAAAGGTATTTGTACGAGAAGGTTCCAATTCAAATGCTCTAAATGGGCTTTTGAGACCCTATCCAACAATAGTGTCTTGCCTGCTTAGTGCGGAAGTGCGTAAAGTAGGCTCAGCTTCTTTGGTTTATCAAGATCTTGTAGTAGCCGAAGGTAGTCCGCTTGTTAGATTGAATTGAATCTTATATAACCTACGCTACGGTAGCTTAAGATACTTTCTCAATAGTCTAAGTGGACCTCTCAAAGGTATAAGTAGAAATTAGTCTTGCTGGTTCGGTCTTTTTTTTGTTTATATGCCTATATTTCATACTTCACAATTCCAGTTCATGGCTTCGTATGTACTGAGTGACTATAGGTCCATTCAGATGCTGCTCAAAGAGAGCTTTCTTCGGCCTTTGTATGACCGTCTTCCTCTTCCCTTCCTGTCTATCTCCTTCGGTCAGGTAGTTCTGCTGAAACAAGCTCTTTCAAAGAAAAGAAAAGATGAGGTCCGAAGGGAACGCAGTTAAACTCGACCGACGGGAGAAGGGGATGATTGAAGTAGACCATAGGGATTGGGATCGGAACTGCCAGGAAATCTAACTCTTTCAAGATCAGATAACTCGTCTTTACAGTAGTTTCCAGCGCTTGGAGCTAACCCCTATCTGGGGTTAATAAACTATCGCTACAGGAGTCTTTAACGGGCACTACATAGAACTCAACCCGCGGGAGATGAATCTATCACAGGGGATGGAAGTCGGATTGAAAGGATAGGTGCTAGCGGCCGTCCATCTGCTAGCGCTCGTAGGGGAAGTCAGATTATCATCGATTTCAGGGAAACGGAGTAGTAGAGCTTGCGGGAAGGTGAGCGGATCGTCTTTCACCACGCAACAAGGAGAGCAGCGGAGGTCTAACTCAACTTCATGAGTTTTCTTTTCATGCTGTTCAGACCTTGAAAGAGTAGTTTTCCTATAAGTAAAAAAGCTGCTATAACAGCGTGTTTTTCGATGAAATGAAAGAGATGTTATTAACTCTGGGGAAGTGTTTGGTCGATTAGCTCACCTAGCAGTTCCGGTCCCTCACACTAGATTCGTCGTCGAGGGATGAAATAGCTCAACCAACGGGAAGAGGGATTAATTGAATCCTGGCCTAGCGAAAGTCTTTTCTTGGCCTGCTTTCGGTTCCGCCGACCTTCCGGAAAGACCTACGAACGGGAAGAGCGGAGGTCAAACTAAACTTCAAGGTGAGGTTGATGGGGTCAGGTGAATACGTCTAGGGCTAGTCCCGACGATAGGCATAAATGCTTGGATTGTTCCAGGAAGAGGTTGATAGTTTGATAGTTCCTTTGATGTGTGGGTGAATCCCATTTATCTATCCCCAGGAGAGGCATGAATAGATGAGGGAGATGCGGGAAGGTTCTGACGTGATGGATGATGAGTTCTCTTTCCGTGTAAGAGTTAAACATCTCTGGATAACTCGTCTTCTTTAAGGGAACGTAGTTGAGCTCGACCATCGGGAGAGGATTTACGATCACTAGAATCGGGTTCCCGCGCGTGAAGCTATAGCCCTACCTGGAATGAATTACTATCGTTCCCAAGATTCAGAAACGGGCACAGCGTATAACCAGAAGTGAGAGGGAAGACTTTCATGAGTTTGTTGGATTGCCTCCCCTTTCGGGACCGTAAACACTAGCTCAACTTCCTTCCCCGCTCTTTCACTCGTTCAATCGTCTAGGGCTGTCAGTCCTCTCTCGAGTTCAAGAGTTTCATGTGAGAGGGAAGAATGCTAGCCTTAACTAGTAGTTTTCCGAGAAGGTCAAAAGCATAACAAGAAGTAGCCGTTCCTGGGTTTCGTGGCACAGGGAAGCGCGCTAGTACTCGACCTTTTGGGAGAGGGAAGTTCAAACGGGTTGGTCATCCATTAGAAGGGGCGGTTTCAACTTCTATTTCAAGCTCAGATACCAATTCTTTTTTGGTCTTTCCGCAAGCACAAGCTGGGGAATTGGACGACTTCAGAACTATCCACAAAACGTCTTTACGAGGATTCTGGAGGTAAAGCCGGAGATAGGTCTCTTGAAAGGTATGCCTTGATGAGATGTTTTTCCCCGGGAAGGTTATGAAGGGTTAGTCCAGAGGATAGGCATGAATTCTTCGATTGATCCCTTTATGAGGGAAGGTTCTGACAAGATAGGTTAGGCAAGGTTCGGATAATACACTGTCTTACGACCTTGAAAGGGTAAGATTCCCTGCTTGCGAACCGGCGGTTTAAGTCCTAGTTTCCTGGCTTGCTAGCGGTTTCAGTCAGCAGATATCAATTCCAAGGTAACCGGCGGAAAGAAGTCTTTCTGCGCTGGCTTGCGATTCCGACCTTGAAAGGGAAAGACTACCACTTTCAGTCCTCTCAGGAGATCATCGTAGGCAACTAGCTTCAAGAGTTCGAGAGTTTCTTGCTGTCCAGCGCGTTAAGTCAGATACCGATTAGCGCTTTCCTGGCTTGAAAGAAGTTCTTCTGCCGTGAGTAGTTGTTTTTAATACAGCTCCTGGAAATGAATGATTAGATGGGCGAGAATGGGAATTATTTGATGGGATGGTATTCCTTGATGGGTATAAGTTTTCTGACTTGATGGGTTAGACAAGGTTCGGTCGTTTCGGGGTTTGCATGCTGTTCAGACCTTACTTAGGTATCGGGATTGGGAAGGAAATATCGGCTGGGTGAGCTCACTCTAGGGAAGTCCTCTCTCGCGCTAAACGTAGCACCCTTGCGTGGAGAAAGACCTACTATCCTTTCCGGGCCGTAAACCCTCTTCCCGTCTGGTTTTCCAATTACCCCAATTCTATTGATAGCTCTGATAACTCCCCTGACAATGTGATAGTACGATCACTAGAATCGAACCCCCTATCGGGAATGAATAAAACGAAAGAGTCAACAAGGGTGTTAAGCGCAAGGTGTGGGGCAGCCCTATCCTTAACGCCTCCATCCCTCTTCCCGCTTTACTTTCAATAATGCGAGTACAACTTCGTTCCCTCGAAACACTTTCAACAGCGGGTCCCGCTCCACTTGGAAACAGCGGGGAAAGCTCAACTTCAAGCACCCCTCTCTACTTCGCCCCCTGCTGCTGTTTGAGTTTCAAAGATTGGCTTGTTCACTCTTTGCCCTTCCCCCGGCTGTTGGGTGATTACCCCACTAGGAAGAAACTCTTTAAGCGTCTTTAGGAAAGCAAGCTATATCAGGAGATCCTCAAGCACGTTCCAGGAGTGTTAAAGCCCAGTACGAGGATTCTGGAGTTAAAGCATGAGCTAGGTCTCTTGAAGGGTATTATGACTTTCGACGATTATTCCTGTTGGTATAAGTTTATGACGTCATGGGTTAGTCCAGAGGATAGGGAAGAATGCAACGATAGGATAGTTCCTTTGACGGGTTAGCCGGAGAGGGGCGGATAACTCGTTTCGGGGTTTGCTTGCTTGTTCCGACCTTACTTAGGAAGAGGGATTGGGAACGGGCAGGAATCGTATCGATAGCACGAGCGGTAGTGTTTCCAGCAAAGATAGATTCAAGGTCAAGAATCCCTGCTGTTGAACTCGGAAGAGATGTTTAACTCGCTTCAAAGTCATAGTTTCCGTCACGTTAAAAGTAAGCATTTTCCCGTGTTTTTCATTGCAATTCTTAAGATGCTGATGCTATTAGCGCGGGAAGTCTTCCCCTATGACTCGACGTAGTTACCTTGAACCCGTATTCCGCTGGAAATAGATGATAGAATCTTCAGCTTCAAGTGCTTGAATTCTCGACTGAAATCGATGGTTTGTGCGTAGAGGTTTAAGTGGTTAAAACCCCGTGTTTTTCGATGAAAATCGAGATTTTGAGTGAAATTCAATATCTGTATTAATACATGTAAATAAAATAAATAAGAATTCAAGCGCCGGAAAGGAGAGATTCTTTGCTAGTGGTTCAGCCCTTGAACTAATTCATGAGAGTTGAGAGGTCGAGGCCAAAGGTCGAGGTACCGAAGGCTTTCCCGTATCACCAGCATGAGTAAGATTTCCTGCTTTAACTCGTCCATCTGCTAACGCGCCTTCTGGGCATGCTTCAGATCGTAACTCGTATGGCGCCAGGAAGCCTGATATCATCGATTGAGAGGGAAGTGTTTCCGAGGCCAAGGGCAGAGAAGGTAAAGGCTTTCCCGTCCCTAGGTCAAGGTCGGAAGGTGTCACTGGTCAAGATATAGGTTCACGGGTTATAGGTGTCACAGGTCAAGAAAGATTCAAGGTCAGAAGCGGTAACCGTCCCTAGGTCAGAGTTCAAGGTCAGAAGCACTGAACAGCAGGTAAGCAAATAAACTCTTCATGCCGGCTTGCTTCAACTAACTTCCCCTGCGCTCTTTCACTCGTTCAATCGTCTAGGGCTGTCAGTCCTCTCTCGAGCTCTTCTTCGTTCCCTAGCTTACAGTTTGAACCAATTCGGAAGAGAAGTGGGCCTTCAGTCTGATATCGATTTATCAAGTGTTTCCGGGAATGAAAGGGCTGCTAGCTCACCCGATGCTCGAGCTCCGCGTGTAGAGTTACCTTTTAAGACTCTTTTAGCGGTAGTTCTGTAGTCTTGAAACCGATACCCATGAGGATCTTGATCTTTCGACAGAAGCCCCAACGGGGGGGGATAGGAGTAGGGCACGAAGTTTGTCTTCAACGAGGTTACGAAGAAGTAGACCTACGAACGGGAAGAGCAGGATTACGTTGAGCTTCAACCACCGGGAAGTCGGATTTCGATCAAACTCTTGAAACATCGCTTTCAAGCCCGCTAACCCCATCTTCAAAGGCATTTACTCCAGCTAGCGACCAGGGACTTTCATAAGTCCAGAACTACCGTTAAACTCTTCTAAAACCCCCCTATCTGAGGCTCTACAAGAAAGAATTTTCTATTTGATATCTCGCAACCTTATCTGCTTTCTGAGAGTACCGATGCTTTGACGCCGAAGGAATGATATCGGGTGAACAGAATAGATGTCTCGGATTCCGTGGAGCAATATGAGCTTGGTTTTCACAAAAGAATATCATAGTATGAAACTCCCGGTCTAGCTTCTAAATAAGACTGGCTTGTCAGTCCAAACCTTGAAGTAGAGCTAACCCTAGTACGGCTGTTCCTTGCCGAGACGAAATCCTTGGCTAGTTAAGCCCTCCCCGTTCGTAAAGAGGTCACGCGGATGACCGATAGCGCTTAGCGATGAAAAGACATGCTTACCTAGTCCTGTGATTTAAGGCATGCTTTTGAATGAGTTTCTTTCTTTGCCGGATTGAGGTTCCTACCTTTAACTCCTCGCCTAGCGATTAGCGCTTCCCCAGCTTCAAGGGGATGCTAGCGATGAAAAGACATGCTTTCCAAGCTTGAAAGAATCGTTTCAAACTAGTGCTTACAGTCCTGTCAACCTCCTCAAGAGAAGGGATCTCCCTAATCGTAGAGCTAACGTCCTGCCTGAGCGGTTCAGACCTTGAAGTCAGATGTCGATTGAAAGCACGTTACAAGAGAGGGAAGTTAGAAAATAGCGGGGGTCGCTTAAAGTAAGGCGGGAAGAGAGCTGGAGCGGCTTCGACGAGAGGTGGTAAAGGCAACGAAAGGGCAGTTAATAAAGCTAACTCCCCTTAAAAGCCGACGTGCCTGAAAGAGTTAAAGCAGGAGGGGCAAGTCAGATTGAAGGATAGGTTTTATGCTTGGATGGTTTCCCATCTTTGAAAGGTTATGAGAAGATTGGCTTTGATGCTAGCGGCGGTAAAGCAGTAGTTTACCTGGACGCTTCCCGGTCTTTTTCCTTCTGGAACAGGGCTCACACCTTTAAGCGAGAAGAGCATGCTCTATGATATGAAAAGAATCAACTAATTCTGAAGCGGTGGGAATAGCTTTTTCAAGAGTTGAAAGTTATCGCTTTCCCGGCTTGAAAGAGAATCATTGCGATTAGCGCGCTTTCCTCATCCGGAATAACCTCTTCCCGCTTTCCAAGAAATAAAGCGAGCTATTTCATAACCTTAACTCTTTCTTCCGTTTCTTGGAATGTTGTTGCTTCGCTTTCATGAGTTCAAGGTACTAGAAATGACATAAGAGAAGAACTCGAACTCTCTCTTCGTTGAGTCATGCTTTAGAAATCGGCTGCGGAAAAGCGGGGGCCCAACAGTGCTGTTACTACGGCCGGCAACCTACCGGCAAGTACATATGATCTATCAGCATGAAATTCGCGGAGAGCTACGGGTATCATTGTATGTTATTATAGATATTCTCTTTTTGCTTCTTTTTGCCCCTCTTCCCGTTGGTCGAGTAGTTTCAAAACCCTAGGCGAAAGACCTGCTGTTTAACTCGTTTTATCGATGTTAGCAGGAAGTCTCTCTCGATTGATATAGTTTGAGAGAAGGGAAGTTTCATTCATTCATTACCTAGTCCAATGGAATAACATATATGATAGATTCATTCTGTAATGTCAAGATAGTAATGATGTTCTTTCTGCTGTTGAACTCGTTTTATCGCTTTCAAGGGATGCTAGCGATGAAAAGACATGCTTTCCTCTCTTCGGGACCGAACATCAATCGCAACTCTTTCGATTTCGTGTCCGACCTACGGGAGAGGGAACGTAGTTTAGCTCGACCTACGGGAGAGGGAACGTAGTTTAGCTCGACCTACGGGAGAGGGAACGTAGTTTAGCTCGACCTACGGGAGAGGATAGACGCGCTTCAAGTTCAAGCAACTCGTTTTATTCATTCCGGATAGCAAACATAGCTTCAACCGCAGGGAAGTATGATATCGATTTCAAAGCATGAATGAGTGTTTATCGCTTTAACTCCTCCATCGTTCCCCGCTTGCGGTTGAACTCGGAAGGGAAGTCACTCAAGAGTTTTCTTTGTTTGCGGTTCCGACCTTGAACTCATGCTAGCGACGGCCTGCCCTTTCTGATGTCGCCTAGCTTCAAGTCCTTTAACTCATTCAAGAGTTTCCGTGTGGAGAGGGAACCAGCCAGCGGTTGAACTCGAGTGAAAGGAAGAGGCATGAATGATTAGATGGTACTTGCAAAGGAGAAGATGGAACTGGCGTTTTCTAAGAGCTTTCGTCAAGATATCTGCCAGTTGGGAATGTGTGGATACGTGTGAGGTAGCAATGGTCCCGTCTTGAACAGCATCTCGCAAGAAGTGACAGTATACCTCAATGTGTTTGGTGCGCTCATGAAAGACCGGATTCAGAGCCAGATGAAGAGCCGACTGGCTGTCGCAGTCTAACTGCATCGGAGACGTATGATCAATGCCAAGGCATCGCTTAAGACCCTTCAGCCATTTAAACTCACATGTAACAGCCGCCATAGCGCGGTATTCGGCCTCCGCCGAGGAACGAAGTAGCTCGACCATAAGGGAGAGGAACGAGAAAGGGTAAAAAGTTTATTAGTCTTCCAAGAGATGGGAGAATTGCCCAGAAAAACAAGCCACCCTGAAACAGAACGTCGGGTAAGGGGACAACTTGCCCAATCAGAGTCACACCATCCCGACAGTGCCAAGTCACAATCTGACGATAAAAGGATACCTTGCCCAGGGCTTCCCTTCAAATAACGAACGACACGCAAGGCCGCATCCATATGATCCTTACGTGGAGCATGCATGAACTGGGAGAGAATATGGACCGCGTAGGACAAGTCTTTTCGTGTGAATGCCAAATAGATCAGACGACCCACCAAGCGCCGATAAGACTCAACATCGGTCAAGAGGGGGCTAGTGGAGCGTGCCAAGAGATGGTTTTTTTCCATTGGAACAAAAGCAGGCTTCGCTCCAAGCAACCCAGTTTCAGAAATGATATCTAAAGTCTATTTCCGCTGACATAGGAAGATCCCGTCTCCACTTCGGGCCACTTCAATGCCCAAAAAAGACTTCAACGCCCCCAGGTCTTTCATATGAAAACATACACTCAAGTACTGTTTGAACTTAGCAATGGCACCGGAATCATTACCACTAATGATCAAATCATCGACATAAACAAGCACATTTACCCGAACAGTCCCCTGTCTGAGAGTAAACAAAGAATAATCGGAATAGGACTGACGAAAGCCATATTGCTTCAACGAGGACGTCAATTTGGCAAACCAACATCGTGGCGCCTGTTTCAACCCATAAAGGGACTTACGCAATCTGCAAACACGGTTGGGCTGGTTAGCTTAAAAACCAGGAGGAAGTTTCATGTATACCTCTTCCGAGAGATCACCATGAAGGAATGCATTGTGGACGTCCATTTGATGGAGTTCCCAATTTTTCGCTGCAGCAACAGACAGAAAGACCCGAACTGTGACAGTCTTGGCGACAGGAGCAAAGGTGTCCGTATAATCAACACCTTCAACTTGATGATTCCCAAACACAACAAGGCGAGCTTTCAAACGCTCCACACTACCATCCGAATTATGCTTTATTTTATACACCCAACGACTACCCAGAGCACGCTTCCCAGGCGGAAGTGTCTCCATGGTCCAAGTTCCATTATCCTCTAAAGCACGGATTTCTTTCTGCATGGCTTCCCGCCAACCGGGATCTGTCACAGCCTCCAACTAAGAGGTTGGCTCAGTACATGTAGTGATAGCTGCAAGAAAGGCTCTATGTGCCACAGAAAAAGGTTCACAATTCACTTTATGTGCAAGAGGATAGGGCTTACCTGAGGCCTGAGATGACGCAGGTGGAGGAACTTGGAATGGACTCAACTTTTGCACTGTATGGGTCACAAAATCACGAAGAAGAACTGAGGGTTTCTTGGAACGATGACCACGCCCCAACTCCGGTGTGGACGCAGATTCAGGTGTACCTGCATGCCCAATTGAGTCCAACGAATCCTTGCCCTCACAATTACCCGGGTCTTCTTCACCCTCAAGAGCATCCGTGGGTCCATTTGGGGCACCCACGGCTTCTCCCATAGGAGAGCCCAATTCGGTTTCCTCCTCCTCCCACAAAGCACCACCGTCGCTCTCACTTTCAACAACCTCGTGAGATCCCACAGTTCGTTCACCAGAGGAACCCGACATCACACTCCTTTCTATAAACGGAAAGAGTTCTTCATAAAACTTCACATCTCGAGAGACAAAAATCTCATGTCTATCCAAGTCATAGAGTTTCCACCCCTTTTTCCCTTGTGGATACCCTACAAACACACACCGTCTACTACGGCTAGCAAATTGATCGGTTTTATACAGCAAGAAACCGAGAACCTTGAACCCTTTTACAACCATAATGACCTTGATTAATATGACGGATATTAATCCTAAACTTAGGGAATTCAAACAAGAAAAAATACAACCGAGCTGGAAATATTACACGTAAATGATAAATACATTAACTTCGAACAAACGTGTAAAATAAATAATTTACTAAGCTAAATTAATTCATATCATCCTCCCCTTCTTAGGAAAGATTTGCCCTCAAATCGAGTCTTCACCATGGCATCTGCTTAGTAAATTCTCCATCAAACTCCTCCAACTCGAATGCAACAACGAAAGCAACTTTATTAGTGACAAAGAAAGCATAAACGAAAAGAAAGAGCCATAGCCAAACCTCATGGATCCCGGATCCCAAATGAAGTTAGCTAATCCCCAAAATTGAACCATTAACTCATAGCCCAAAGAAGGCTTGAATGAGTCATAGCCATACCACCCATGAAACAGCAATTGAGCTCTCTTACCACCGTCAACCCCAAGAGAGAATAGAAAATATTCATAAATGTCCACCCATTCGCATGGTTCCTCACTCGGCTTGTTTCATACTTGGGTTGGATTGTGTTTAGGATGAGTTTGTGTGGCTAGGAATAGGTCAATTTTTCATCACTCACCCCAAGGTTAGGTTGATTTTGTGGGAGGGAATTTGAAGTAAGGGTAGATAAGGAAGGGTATTTTGTGGAGCTAGAAGGTAGGTAAGGCAGAATGGAGGGTTTGTATTGTGTTTTTGTTTCCCCGAGCTTCTCCCCCAATTTGCACTCCTCGAACATACACAACTCCCCTTCTTGGGATTCTTCCTCATCATACACATCATAAATTGGCTCCCCTAAGTCCATTGGGACCTCAAAGGAGCTCTCAAAGTCCTCCACAACACTAGTTGGGCAATCTGCCCTCATGGGACTTGTTTTCAAGCTGAATTCGAAGATTGATTAGTCTTTCTTTCGGAAGGAAACGTAGTTGAGCTAGGGTTTACGGACGTGAAGAAAGGAGATGATAGCGGAGGTTATGCTTCAAGGTCAGTTTCAAGAGAGGTGAGCGGGGAAGTCTGTCTGATATCCGATTGAAAGAGTTCTCTTTGCTTGCTGTTCACAGACCTTTTGGGAGAGGAATTCATGAGAGGATAGCCGGAAGTCGGATTGATATTGAAAGGTAACCCGCGGTTGAAGTCCTCTCGAGCTCTCCGACCATAAACCCTTTCTTTCGAGGGATGCTGGTGATGAAAAGCCGTTTGAAGTGTTTGCTTGCCGTTCAGCGCTTCCGGAAAGACCTTCATGCATGAGAGTAGGGCGGGGGTCAAACTCAACCTCAAGGGGTGGCTAGAAAGGTAGTCCCGGTGAAAGAGTTCACGGTTTTAGCCCTTTAACTCGTATTTATTCCACTGGAAATAGAATCTTCAGCTGAATTCTCAACTGAAATTGATGATTTGTTCTGGAAGAAAGAGTGGCTTTAACACCGTGTTTTTCAATGAAATGAAAGAGATGTTATTAGAGCTTTCGGGGAAAGGGACTTCCCGAACTTTCTAGAGGAACTGAGAGATTGGCTGATGGTTTCTCGGGAATTGGCATCTGGTAGCGAATGAGCTCCGAGCCGAGGTTAGTCTTACTAGATCCGACTTCGAGGGGTCCGTGGACCATCTTAATAGCTACGATTTCCGCGTCAAGGAGCTTCTGCTTCCTCGCTCTTACTCCTCTTCAAAAGGAAGAAGTGTCAATCCGTGGAAAACACGAATATGTTGTTTTTGCTTTCTAATTAGAATGATTGATTCACTCCTATCCGCTCATAAGATCAGGAAGAAAGGATACTCCAACAGCCTGAAAAGTGGTGGTATGATATCGATCCCAATCCTTCTGTAGTTAGTTTGAGAGTATGTTCTGCGGTTAACCTACATTGACTCCGTCTTTTCAAAGGGCTGAGATCTCGACCTATGAAAGGAACGAAGGGGGCCTATGCTCTTTTCCTTCTTTTAGGTTCAACCATTAAGCAAGCCTAGCCTTTGGAAAGGCTTGCTTGAAAGAAGACTGAAGCACTTGAAGCTAAAAGCGAGTCGAATCCGTCATTCTTTTCTTCTTCTATCGTTCGTGAACCAATCGTAACCCAATGAAACCTAGGAGCAGAAGGAAAAGCCTCGATGGCTTACTAAGCTTAGAAAGGCAAGTCTGCCTTCCCTCTTTTGAATCTGCGGGGACTATAGAAAGATGTGGTGTCAAGCTCCTTCTGCGCCGCTAGCGCTACTACTCATTTTTGTTCTATCTTCCTAGTGAGTTGAGCCCAGGGGCAATCAAGCCTTTTCTTTTCCACGGGTTCAGCTAGCCCATGCAGTCGTTAGACCGAGATGAATCGATTGAAGAAGAAATTGACGGCATTCGAAGAAGCAGCTATTTCATCTCTTGGAGGAATAGCAATAAAGACCACACTGCCGATCCACATAGGCTTGGAAGTCTTGCTAATAAAAGACTTCCGATACGACGAAGACCATCCACATTGGCAGTGTCATTGGCAGACTGATCTCTTACTGGAGCATGCGGTATAGGAAGCATAGAACTAAGACGGAAACAGAGAGAGAAGGGCGCATAACAATCACCTAAAAACTACCACCTAGAAAGAGAATAATCACCTCCAACAGACAAGAGATTCGGCACTACAATCTCGTCTAGCTAAAATTACTTCCTCAAAGAAAGCTTAGGGCAAGGCCACTTTCAGCAATGGGAACCCAGGCGAGGGATGAACCTCAAGTTGCAAACAAGACAGATGACATCGGTAATGGTCGAGATGAGATCACAGGCCTTACGCGGCTAAAAAGGAAAGAAAGCTCATCAGATAGACCGCCTGACGTAACTGTCTCGGATGAATGAATATAGTCTTTATTATCATTTCTGTTAACGCATTTGACTTTGAAGTTAGACTTTCCATTTCCCCCAACCAATGTAAGTCACTGTCCTTGAAACCACTTATAGGAGTGGACTTGGGCTCCTTCGTTAGACTGATTCTTTAGAAACTTCATTAACAGAGGAAAATTTCAGCTGACTGACTAAAACAAAACAAGCAAACAAACAGCTCCTTAAATAAAGGGAGGCAGGAGGGCAGTAGCTTAAGCGCTTACTCAAATGGGCTTTCCGCTACTAAGAGTTGTTATGATTCTCTTTATGAGTTGTTCACGGGATTCTTATTCTTTTTCGAGGGCATGACTTCACCGGAACAGTAAGTTGATCCCCTCGAAGACGAATTCATTACATCCCAGGAAGTTGACTGGCGAGACCTTAGGCTCGGAGGTGGCTGAGCGTTATCGCGAGCTAATTTCGCAACTGAATGTTCCATTTTCGTTAGAGAAATCGTTAGTATCGTCAGTTGGTGCTTTGGAGTTTGCTAAGCGGTTCTTCGTACGCGGGGTGACTAAGGACTTGAGTCCCGTCTCCTGTCGCATGTTAAGATCCTTAGTTAGTTCCATATCCCTTGTTTCTGTAATGAGGGCCATTATGTCTACGGATCTTCCATTGTCGTATCGTTTACGGGAAGCTGGGTACCGGGTGTATACTCGACGCACGGCGCCTCCTAGGAGACACTGGCATCGGCATTTCCTCGTCTTTCACTCACCGAACGGTGTGTGTCCTCTCCCTTTTCAGAGATCTCCTTGTTCTCTTCAAATATTTTCCTCCATACCTTCGCGCCTTAGTAGGGGCTAGAGTAGGTAGTAGCTAGTAGGAGTAGGAATAGGAGTCTTGGCTGGTATGTCACTCTTCTTTCCCCATACTAACAGCTGTCCCCCAACAGTAGTAGCCTAAATCAAGTCGTATATTGGTAGTTAGCTCATGCCAATCAGAATAAAAGGAAAAGGGCAATAGAAAAGCAATCGATCGGTAAAGCAAGCAAGTCAAATCGGACCAAGCAATCAAGCAACAGGAAACTTTCACCGTAACCCGCGAACGGCCAAAAAAAAGGAACCATAGCTTCAAAAGCGGATGTTAGAACCTTATGCCTTAAGCCCCTGCGCTTCTGATTAAGATAGAAGGAAAGTCTTCGTCAGCCAAAGGCAGGATAATCTTATAATCTAGGCAGATTACTCCACTTCACACTCTTATCCCCAAGCTCCTAGCTAAGCTGATGTCTTTGTTTAGTTTACGGCCATGTATGTTAAGCAGCCCGAGTTTAAGTTCTTCTTCGTCAAGGGTAAGCGGAGTTAGAGTGATAGGAGAGCGCATATGATGGCGTGCCAAAATCAATAATCAATATACCGAGGTCTTCCACTTGACTATTTACGAAGGATTCTGAGGAGCATCATTTAATTGATAACTGCAGAGGATAAAAGGAATTCCATAACAGTTGCCATCTTCCTAGGAGACGCACAAGGAAGCTAAATAAGGTATTCAGCCAGGCCAGCGACTACGGCATCTCCCGCTATTACTTTAAATGAATCCGTGGGGTCGGCAACATTGGGGGTAGGGACCAGCCCAGAGACGTTAACCTTCGGCCCCAATCGGGATAAGAGATGATGAGGAAATAATAGTAGGGCTAAGACATAAAGTACTACATTAGTAGCCTAGTGATTGTCTATTGAGCACTATTTCCTATACCGCTATGTAAAGAAAGACCTCATAGAAAAGTAAGAGAATATAGCTATGTCACATAATTCTACTATGATAACTAATCATAATTGTTCGTTGGTCGATAGAAATTGAATTCGTTTACAAATGATTTATTCGATCAGAATGAAAAGTATGTTCGCTTAATACAAGAAGAGGTATTAGCTGCATTTATCGCCGCTTCGTGGTTGGCTTCATCTATCTATACTATCCCAATGATATATATCCATATAATTATGTAGAATTATCCCCGAAGAATCAGACTGTCTTGTATTAAATTAATGACTCTTGGTAGAATTCTAAATCAAGTTCTTCTTCAGAAGAATATCTTTAACTCTTTTGGGCTTAGAACGAGTATTAAATAATTTTATACATTTCCTTTGGAAATGTTGATGGTTTATATAGACTGGATCTCACCAGATCATTCAATACGATTGAAAAATCGATTATTCTAAACAAAATAGAATCCGTTATAGGCTGTGTTAGATTATGTGAAATCCTTCCACTCCTTGCCTTATCTTGATGATGAGTTGGAGGAATTCCTATCAGGGGTGAGTTTACCTCAAGTCACCTTTCTTGGAAGCGTCCTGTTTAATTTAGCCCTAACTGACTTTGAGCCTTCCTTCACTCCTGAACTAGACTCAACTGAGTGCGCCTCTTGACTTTTCTATTACTCCCCTCTTTAAAGAACACTTGCTACCGTGGCCTAAATGCTACGCACCTTATAGAGAATATCCGGGAACGTGCTACTTTTTAAAATGCCGGGATTTGGTGGGCAAAGGAGTAAAGAAACTTGTCCCATTCCTTGCTTCCATTTCTTTATGTGTGATTGGCTTCGTCAAAGCGAGAGGTCGATAGCATTAGGGGCGTAGCGCTAATTCTTCCCTTCCTTTCACCGGCATCTGGCCTATTTATTATAGCACCTGCTCTTCGTCATATATACATACCTCTATTTTGAAAATGTCCTTTTAGGACTTATGAAGTAAGACTGTTAACTTCCACCTGTCCAATCGGTAGCTGACAGTGAAATGCTAGAAAAATGCCTTCCAGAGATTCTTTCCGGGACGGAAAGAGAAAGCCCTTGATCTGAGTTTCGCTTGGAAAAGACCGGCTAATTCAAGCTCCTTTACTATAACTATACAAGGGTTACAAAGCAGAAAGCTCTGCTCGCTGTCTACTCTGCTACTTTCCTAACGGGAACTGTCGTACAGTCTATATTAAGATAGTTCGTAGATGAACTAACCTTAACTTAAGTAGTAGATAAAAGAAATCGTACTGAAGACTTACTAAAGTGAAAGTTAAGCTTTGAACGCTCCTTTAACGCAATCCAGTAAGGCCTTTCGGAGAGTCAAGCTCTGTACAATTTAGATACAAATTCTAGGCTTTTTGGTATCTCAATCTTAACTTAAGATAAGCTCTCCATTATCTACGACCCCCTTTCATAACTGGATGCGGATGTCTCTCGTTTGCTGTTGGTGAAAGGTGTACTAAAAACTAACGTAAGGGCTAGCTACCTCGCAATTTAAGAGAAACGATATCTCTTTCTTAGAGATAGATATCTGCCGTGTTGGGAGATTCTACTAGAAAATAGAAAGAAAAGGCTGCGTTATCTTCCTCTTTTCCATTCTTTGAATGGTGCTATGATCCTGAACGCTAGCCAAGTCTCGTTGGACTGATTCAATTTGGCAGTCAAAAAGTCGGTGCTTATTATCAAGTAAAGAAGTGTGCCCGCTTGGATCCACTCCCGTTATAGGAAAGATTTCTAGGTAGTGGACGTCTTTGGTGAGAAATGAAATCGCTTAGAGTAGCAAAAATCATTCCCATTAATGAACTGCCTTATTTTCTTTACACATACCTGGCCTCTTGATTTCAGGGCTTTCGTGGGAGTAGGGAATGCAATGGCTACGGTCAATCCTTCCTTAAAGAGATAAGAGAATATGCGCGGTATCAGGACGTAGGTTGTGAAAAGAATGGTCAAGGAACCCATGAATTGAGGATTCTGGGTGTAATCTTAAAAGACGAATTTTCCTCCTTAACGGTAAGTGATCGGTCCTTTCTTAAGTCTCACTTCGTAAACTAATTGAAGGGCTTTGTTCCTGCTTTACTTGCAATTGGATAAGTTATATGTCGAAGCTTGGTTTAGGGAGCGAGTCCCAAAGCAAGAAAAAATGCCTTGCCTCAACTCTAGCCACTACCAGCTAACTGTATTAATTGCACCCAGCTCTTGGACAAGTTAGAGAGTGATGAAGCATTCAATCATGTTCTCACCAGCCTGGGATCCTGTCCATTGGACGACTTTAATAAATGGGAGATAGCCCTTTTTGTTCTTTCCAACCGGTCTTACTTCAGTAAAGCTCACGTCACTCGACAATGATATCAACTTTCTGTTTACGAAGGTGGTTTGCCAGGATGATCTTCTTTATTTGCTTGTTGACGTAGATCCTCAAGGACAGATACTAATACATTGACTGTTCTACTTTGTAAAGCCGCATTCTTTCTTCAGTTATCGTTCAATTGCTCCAGGCTCTTTTCCCCGAACACTCTCTCCGCGTTCTTCGTCTTTTACTCGATGGAGTGTTAGTTTCATCTTGTTTAAGCGGGTGAGAAGTTTGGGTTGCCCAAATCAACCTACCCACCGGAGCATGCAACTAAAGGAATTTCGTATGGAAACGCAGGGTTTGCTTCCGGTCTGGGTGTCCCAGTTCATTCGGATTCGATCAGTGGATCATAACATAAGAAGAGGAATGCTTCAAGACTTTAGAAAGTCAATCAATAGAGGAAAGCCGGATTGAAGTGAGAAATAAGAATCCGTAATCACTGAACTTGAGATTGAGCTAAAGGCACAAAGTTCTCTCCCGATAGGGAGAGGAGTGTTATTGATTGCTGGGAGAGGTATGAAGTGAGTGACTCTTTCCGTCTTTAGTTTAGGTTCATTACGGCAGTTGTTAGTTTCGTCTCTTTATCAGTTAATTTGGTATTGTTTATTAATTGCGTATATTATATAAAGGGTAGTCCTTCTCCCAGGTGTGCCTAAAGTCTTATGATGATTCCTTGCCGGTTAAACCATCAGGCTCGACTAAGAAATCCATGCCAGAGACTCCTCCTAGTAACCATTCCCGAAATCCAGGGAGGTGTTCTTGAAGACATTGGCGGGCTCCAAGCTACACCCTTCTCTGCTACCAAATCATAGATCTTCCAGAGAAGACCAAAGAGAATGATCTCACCCGCAACCGGAGAGAAAGAGTCCGTCGACGCAAAGTAGTGTGTTTGCATGTATCACTAGTAGTCTTCAATGCTTCCGTTGTTCACTTTGTAATGTTGTACCCTTGCCCAAGAAGGATAAGTGCTCTGACAACGATGAAAGCAAGATCAGACCAGACCATATTCCTCTAGAAGGCGTGAAACTCGTCTTTGGGAAGAACGAACTTTGGTTTCGGAGCTTAGATCCGGGTACACACCTGGAACAGGCCTAGGAAAGAGAGTCTTACTTTATTCTTATTCCATTGAAACTGCCGTAGCTACTTCGGCTGATCCCTCAATTCTATCATCTGCAGCGGAAACCGAATAAAGGGTAGAAAATGGAGCAGTTGACCTAGCCCTTAGTAGAATGTTTAGGAAAGTCAAGTAGCGTCCTGTCCTTATCCCGCTCTTGCTGAGGCTTTATGAATGTAGGGGATAGTCTTTCTTTTGGGATAACAACCATGTTTCCGGACCAACTGCCCTCTAAACGCTGGGAAAAACCCCAGCTCCAGGTTTAAAGCATTCAGGGTCACTTCTTTCCACTACTTTGAAGTAGCTAAGAGGCAAGTCTCGACCGTTCTATTTCCATCATTCAAAAGCGAAAGTCGGATTTCATTCAGTTCTGGTTTGCCAATGAACAATGAAACTGAATTAGTTGTGACTTTTGAGGAGGGTTAGTCAAGTGTTTGGTGGTTACAAAGCCCTCATGGGTTCTTCCTATCTTTTTGTCTTTTTTTTGGGCAGCAGCTGCAGATCCCTCTCCTTTCAGTCGAGCTACTACGTTCCTCTCCCGGTGTTAGCTTCGCAGCCTCTCCTTTCAGTCTTAAGAGTGATTTCATACCTCAATAGCGGCAAGAGCTCGTTCGCCAAGTCCGAACTCCCACTATATCGTAGATGACGGATCTCTTCGATGCTAGCAACCGCCTTTGATCCTTTTCCGCTTCTTTCAATTTCCAACAATTAACGCTGAAGGAGAGACTTTGACTTATAGAGGGGCAGCGGTAGTTCGTAGCTTGTCTTTCTTTGCTAAGTCAAAAGTGACGTGGCGTGTAGTGAGTTTTCTAGCGGACTTGAAACAGACTTACAGCCTGCTTTGCTCTGGAGGGAGCTTCCTGAGTCAGACCAACTCAGCCACCGAATCGTCTGAATGGAATGTATTTATTAGGAAAGCGGCTGTTCACTCAAAAAAAGAGCTCAACAAAGTCACTCCTTGAACAGAAGCCCGAGCCCTTTAAGGCAGGCTAGATGGATCAAATAGGTGTTCCGTGGGGTGCTATAAACAGTCCTGGCATTTAACATGAAAAAAAAAGATAGACCAATACTAAAGAAAAGATAATAAATAGATAATCAATAATAGAAGAAAAGAAAAAAGTTATATAGAGATATAGAATCGGTAAAGGCCTTACTATATTCCTTGTCAGGAATAGCGGCCTTAGAGGCTTCTATAAAGCGTTTGTTTTAACTTAACAAGAGTTAGTTTAAAAAAAAGGAATCAAGGGCCCCAAACCTTATTCCATAGTCGAAATATTTGTGACGTCAAATCAAACTATAGTTGGTGGGTACGGTTGGTTTGCTCGCTAATTCAAGCCCTTACAGAACGCATCGCTTTCACTACGGTTTTTAGTTCGACATTCCCTTTCGCTTTCGCTTCCGGGTACAGGCTTAGATAAAAATCCTTCTTGTGCGGGATGAGATTGACCAGATGAGACAGCTGATACCGAACTACCGCTTGTCCTTCGGACCTTTCAAAGTTTTTGAGAGAGGGTTGGGGAGAGAGAGTGCTTTAGGGCTTACGTGACGCGTTAGTCCTGTCTCGGTCGGTAGGCAAGTCAAGTTGGTAAGTTCAGTGCAAGTAGCTCGTAGATGAAACATTCCTTCCTCCTTCAATCCCAACAACCTAAATAAGGCGGCTTTCTACTTTATGTTTTAAATGTTTTAAACTACCTCTAAACGATATATTTCAATATTTCATATCCTAACTTGAAGCTAATAATTTAATAATTTCCTTTCACCACTGCTAAAAGCTAACCAGGGAAGAAGGAAGAGATTTGACCTTCACTTCCAATTTCAAGCACTTATTGATCAATGAATGGAATGCTGGCAGCCTACTTGAATGTCCCAATACCTTCAACAATGTTTGAATTATCTAATGGTCTTTAGGGGGGATCTCAACCAGCTCTAAGGATCCCAAGAAGGTGTGGTATATCTCGCCTCCTTCCCGCTTTCCATCGGAGGATGATGATGGGGCGAGTGGATCGAGCTGAAAAGCTCGTGCAGCTCTATTTTTCCATCTACAAAGTGTTGTTGGTCGTAGAAGGAGGTTGGACTTGTCGACTATCGATCCGCATGGAATTCTATACCATGCCTTGTCACAAAAGCCTATTCCCTGCTCATTAATGATCACGCCTTCTGTTCAATGGCTTCCCTCTTTACTAAGTTGCTTCTATGCATAGCCTTTATGTAGAGTAACTAATCATAAAAATCCCCTCTGTCTCATGCCAGAACAAGCCCATTTATTATCTGCGTCTTCAACCAACGGCTTTTACCCCTTTATCTTATTTAGATTAGTAGGGGGCTTCTATGGCATGCATATCACCATTTTCATGAAGCAACTCGAGGGCAGCGTATGATCTTTCATCTGGGCGGGATTCTCATAGAAAGAGAAGCTTCGATCCCTAGGCTAGGAGACGCTTTATGCGATCTTATCACAGTGATAGATACCTTCAAAGAAGCTTATGATCGAAGCCTTTTCTATAGAAAGAAAGTGAGTAGCAGAATCCGTGCGTGAAAACAGATGGGGAAGGTCGAAAGCAGATCAGGAAGCCCCCGCCCGCTATGCTCTTTATCAACAACGCATTTTTTGCATTCATATTCATTCATTGAATAAGAAAGCGGAGGCGGCGTATTGAAGGCCGACAAGAAAGGAAGAAAGAAAGGCGCCTATGTCTTGGGGAGATGCAATTCCCAAGCAAGCAAGGAAGCGTTACTTCTTTCTGAAAATGATAAGAAATCTTACACTTTGAAAGAAAGAATACGATGTTCTGAGAATAGGGTGAAAACGAATTCGGTCTTTAAAAGAAAAGTAAAAATGAAAGTAGTGAAGTTAGCCCTTAGAGTTCGGGTTCAAGCTATCTATCATACCTTTGTGCTTTCAAGCCTTTATGCTGTCAGTCTCTATGTAAGCATGAAGTCAGCATTCTAAGAAAATAGTAATAGTCATTGCATGGTTAATTACGTTACGTATATAAAGAAAGGGCTTTAACTGCCGTAAAAGAGTACATCCATAGTTAGTCTTTTCCATAGTCTAAACGAGGGCTTTAGCGGGTAGAGGCTCAACCGATAGGGCAGAGAAGTAGTCTGGTTTGATAGAACCAGGGGCGATGGCTGTTCAAGGAAGTTTATAAGGTAGAAGCGTCTCTCATGTATAAGGGGAAGGCTCACCGAGATGATCAAAGGCTGCCCAGAGACAGGGGCGGAGACTAGACTAGCTTTCCAGGATAAAGAATGCAACCTTCATAGGGATGAATGACTCCCCAGTCTCTCGCACTGCTCTTCGTTGTGTGCGACTCCATATGAGGGCCTCTCTCTCTCTCTCAAACCAAAGGAGATTGCCAACAAGATAAGAGTTGCTTTGAAGGACCCCGAGGCAGATGAGAAGAGCTTCAGAAGGCAAGAGGAGTACTCCATCAAAGCGAGCTTTCATTTTAGCGTGTATTTGAAAGAGTTGAAAAAGGCAGGAACACGAGTCTGGTGGTATCGTATATAAGAAGAAGGCTTCATTTAGGGCTTTTCATCTAACTAAAAATATCGTATAAAGAAGAAAGTCACTTTTACGCCCAAAAACTCCCATGTCTTTGAAGGTAAAACAAACCGGTGAGCAAGAACTTTTCTCTCTTGGGAGCAGAGCAGTCAAAGAATGAACCAAGCCAATGGATAACATAACTACACTTACATTCGCACTCATTCTTTCGGTAGCAATTTTTGGGGCTTTGAAAGTCGGGCAAGTTTTTGAACGAACTAGTCTTTCGCAACATGCGCATGTATTGGGCCTGGAGAAGTTAAAACAAAAGATCGAGTTCAAGCTCGAGGTTCTTTGGAAAGAGACGAATGAAAGTATGGAATTAGCAGAAGGACTCAGTTTCAAGGACGTAGTGCAACATTCTTTTATTATGGAAGCTGATAGTATAACAGAAAAGATTCTAGGGCTGAACCAAATCTATTTGGATCTCGTTACTAATGGCACGAGCAGTAGCTACTTTGTTTACATTATAGATACGTATGGCCAGATTATTAGTTGATTGGTTTTTCGATTTTTGTCTTGTGGGGCAAAGCCTCACTCACAGCAACAAAGGGGGTTTACCCCGTTTAGTTAAGAGGACACCGGGCCGCCTTCCGATGTGTCTGTCCGAAGAGTCTACTTAATATATTTATTATGCTTAAATCTTCAAGTTTCCGCCAAGTATGTATTTCTCTTTTTCTTGCGGGCAGCTCTTTCCTGCTTTTTTATTTCATTTTCAAAGCGACAGGCTTTGAAGACCTAGGGAAGACCCTAATGGGCAGGCTTCCTTTGTCTTTAGGTTATCGGACCTTATGTCGCTTTTTCGGTTGGGAAGTGGGTCTGCTTGGTGCACTTTTCTTTTTTTCTTCTATTTTTTTTTATGGGGATGCGGGGATCCCGGCAGCCGGAAATCAAGTGGCTCCGTCTGCAGCCTCAGGATCATCCGGCTCGTCCTCGTGGACGGGGGTCCTAGGGGGGATCCTCGATAACGAGACCACTACCACTACAGAGGACACAAGTAGCCCGTCGGTTAATCGGCCGGAGGGACCGCCTTTCCCTCGTGCGAATCTAGTCCCTGATGAGGCTGGGCCTTCTAATCAGACTCCACCTGTCAGACCCTTTCCTTTTGCTGATGACGAAGTTATTGGTGGGGAATCGGTTTACTCGATCCACCATAGGCTTATCAACGCCTTGGAGGCGAAAAAGAAGGGTGAGCTCTCGTTGGAAGAGTACCAACTCACTCGGTATCAAGCTGAAGATCTCTTCGAGGTCAAGGTTTCCATCATCAGACAGATGGCCCCTCTGGATCCGGAGGGGGATTGGGAGCGCCGAGGGGCTAAAGCTCTGGTGAATCCGAGAACAGCCACGGGGGAAGAACGGTTGGAAAAGCTATATGCCCTGAACGAAGACCTTAATAGGGGCGGAGTCCAGTCCGAAGCTTTTAAACTTTTGAAAGAAAAAGTATTCCGGCGGCATGATTCAGATGCGCACTCAGAGACATAGTGAAGGTTGTTTTCATTTATCTTTTAAGTGAGTTGGGGGGCGGCTTTGTATAGTAGGGGTGCGCCGGACCGCCGACGAATAATAGGTAACCTCACCCCAGGCAGAGTTAGTGAGCCGCGTAATAGGCGACCATTTCGCGCGGTTCGGGGGGCAAAAGAGTCAGCCGCCGGCGCCCGACAGCGTCTTGACCCCTATCCAATTTTTGGGCCAATTCCCTCTTCGTACTAC